GGTACTAATTCTCATTTGGGTGGGGTAATATGGATATCGAACAGGGAGCCAAAGAAAGCCTCATCATTTAAGGTTCTGGGGGGTGGGGCGGTAGGAGTTACTGATGACATATCCGTCGCGATCCCCGAGCCGGGAAAACTCCCTACGCTTCGCAAAACGACGATTGCTAGTAGGGTACGAGCATCCCCCGGCGGATTCGAGTTCATCGCCTATATGATACGTATACGTACGGATCGCCTGGTATTGGCCGTAATACCCGCCGCGGTCACATTCATTAGTAAGTATTAGTGCGGCGGGGCTGGTGAAAGGGCTACCTGGTGAAGTGATTACGTGGGGGGGGATCCGCTGCGACGGATGATGTCGGCGGGGCGATCAGCTAGCGGGTTCCGGCGCGTCGTATATCACACATTATCCAGTGTTTGCCTCGCTTGCCGATTGCCGGCGCATAGGCAACCGTGTGGCCGTCGGCCCGGGGAGGCCGAGGGGACCGGCGTACTACGGGAAAGCGGTCATGAAGCTGGCTGGGACATGCGTTCAGGGTCCGATCGTCCGGAGGATCTCTCTCGCCGCCCCCTCCTCCGTAGGCTTAACCACGCAGAGACAGGTTGGGGGAAGCTTCCGCCGCACTGCCACATTGCCGGACCTAAGGAGCGTATTGTACTGTGTGTATAGACGAGGCGCAAAATAATTGACTACGACTACCGCAACGAACGCGTCGCAGGACAACCGGGGGTGGGAAAGGAAAGAAAGATAGGGGGACGGATACCCAGCGGGGGGTTGGGTGGGTATTGCTACGTATGGGTGTCTCGTCCGAGAAGGACCAGGCAACGTGGGGGGCCGTGTTCGGGACTCGTATGTAAAGTAAAGATCCTTGACTCGGGAGCGCAATAGGGAGCTGGAAGGAAGGCCAAAGTCGATCAATTCCCACGGTTTCCGCGGGAAGAGTTACTAACTGGTTTCCATTATTCATGTCACGCCGAAGCCGTGCGGGAGGGACAGATGCAGGGGCCGATTCGATTTATTGTAACCGGTTGGTAAACATGTTGGTCAATAATGTTCTTAAGCGCGGGAAGAAATCATTGGCTTACGGAACTCCACATAATGCCGTGAGGGATGTAGGGCGGGTGACGGGGAACAATCCATTATCCGTCCCGCGCGGAGCAATACGTAGATTGACTCCGGACGTGATGGTGAAAGCGCGACGTATGAGCGGATCGACCTACCAGGTCCCGGCCGGGATGCACTCCGCGCGAGGAAAAGCACTTGCTATCCGTTGGCCGTTATGGGCAGCCCGGAAACGCCCGGGACGAAGTATGGCTTCGAACCTGAGTCTCGAATTAATGGATGCCGCAAGGGGTGACGGAAACGCCGTGCGCAGGAAAGAGGAAGTTCGGGGGTTGGCAGAGGCCAATAGAGCTTTAGCGAATCCCCGCCTCTCCCCCGGCCGGGTAACCTTATGATGACTAACTTATTATACGTGCATATGCTTGTATCGGGCGGGGATTGCCAGCCGCGGCGGGCAGCGCGCTACATCGCGGCGGGGTAATGACCATATGGTATGACAAGATGGGCGGCAGGGGGAGATTGCCGGAGTTGTTTTGCAGGGTAAAATGATCATCGGTTTGGGTCCATTGGCGGGCATATTATATACAATGATGCATGCTCACTTGCAATCGTATCTTAAAGAGACTACGGATTTCGAGCCCGATCCGCATTTACTGTTCGGAAGTACTACCATCCTACCAGAATGTATCCTGGTTATTAGTTTGGTAATCCTTTTGGTAAGGGATATTACTTTCGGAGACATGTTTTGGTCATACTTCATTTCCCTTACGGGTTCGGTAATGAGCATCACGGTATTGTTCTACCGATGGAGAGAAGAACCTATTACTAGCCCATCGTGCGGTTTCCAGACAGACACCCTTGGTGACATGTTTCAATTCCTGATTCCATTACGTTCGATACTATGCATCCCCCTATTCGCGGAATACTCTCGGTGCGCAGAAATGGCCATGACCGAATCCTTGTCGTTCGTCCCAGCAGCTACTTCAGGGGGAATGTTTTTGTGCGGTGCCAGCGATTTAGTGACTATCTTTGTAGCTCCGGAACGTTCGAGTCTATGTCTCTATCTGTTAACTGGATGCGCCCGGAAGGACGTCAGATCCAGTGAAGCAACCGTGAAATACTTACCTATGGGTGGAACAAGTTCCTCCATCTTGGTTCATGGTTCCTCCCGGCTATACGGCCCGTCGGGGGGCGAGGTCCAGCTTTGGGGGATAGTGAATGGTCTTGTAGGTACACGAACGGGGGACTCTGCAGCAATCTCGATCGCGCTTGCATGTATAATGGTTGGAATTGCATTCAAACCTTCCTTAGTCCCTCCCCACCAATGGACTCCTGACGTCTACGAAGGAGTGTGATTCGTTTCGTCCAATCATGATTCGACTCGTGGTGCAGGAAACGAATAGATACTCGTCCCCCCTGCGCGGCGTCGAATGGTGGGCCAAAGCTTCTTGGGCATGCGTCGTAAGGGGATACTGCAGCCCTAACCCGGATCGAAGAAAGACGACTTCCGCCGAAGTCATTGTAGTACCACCTGAGTAACGTGATTAGGGTGAAGCGAAGTAGTGACCCGCGAGTTATCTGCGTCGCTGAATAAAGAGTTCCCGCGAGCCGTGACGGGTAGTCGGTACGAAGAATCGAAAAGTAGTGACGTGTAAACAACGGATGGGCGGATGCCCCGTGGTGGCTTCCAATCCCTCAAGAACCGCCGCCGGCTTTACTATAGGCATACGTCAACCAAGGGGTCACCCTGAAATAGCTTCGACCCATGGCCATAGAGAACGAATAAAGTTAGATGGTTCTCTCGTACGAACCAAATTTAACGTCTGCCACCAATCCGGCCGCCGGGATCACTGGGGAGGAGTTGGATGACAAATCAGTACTTAACCGTCGCGGTAACCACTGATGAGGGATTCCCCGGGAAGCTGGCGGCGGATATTACTCTCATGACCGCTCGTGGACGTAATGGGACCCCCTGCATACGCGGGGAGGGTGACCCGAGTAAGACATAATGCCGCCGGCCGGGCGAGCCGTCTTCTCGCCACCCGGGAGCCGCGCGATATGAAAGTATCCCGCGCGGTCCTGAACGAGAGGAAGGCGTGATTTACACCCCATTCCCGACTCCGACTCCCCCACCCCAGTTGTCGCTTTCTTGTCTGTGACCTCGAAAGTCATTGCTTTGGCCCCGGCCAGCCGAATATTTAACGGTACTTATCCCCTCCCGGATGAATGGCATTCGCTTCCAGAGACATTGGCTATTCTTAGTATGGTCCCAGGTAATCCCGTCGCGATGGCTCAGACAAGTATGAAACGTATGCCCGCATATCCCCCGACAAGTCAGATTGGTTATATCATGATCGGGCTGATCGCCGGGAATTCGAGCGGATGCGCGAGCATGCTAACTTACATGTCGTTCCACATATTCGTGAATTTGGGAGCTCTTGCTCGCATCGCGCCACTCGGTTCACGGACGGGGACGGATAGCCTCAGGGAGTATGCCGGGCCGTGCAGGGAAGATCCGCTGTTAGCTCTTTGCCTTACCTCACGCTTGTTATCCCTGGGCGGTTTTCCTCCGTCATCAGGTTCCTTCGGAAAACTCTATCTGTCCTGGTGCGGGTGGCAGGCAGGTTTATACCCATTAGTACCGGTCGGACTTTCCACGAGTGCTATTTCCATATACCATCACTCGGGAATAGTGAAGTTGCTTATGGGTGGGCGAGGCGGCACAAGGTTGGATCCCCGCGCGGGTGATGCAATATATTCTCCGCGCCCGCCGGGAAGCTTGATCGAACTTAGTATGATGCTACGTGTAATTGCGTCCACGACGTTGGGGCTAGCGATGAATCCAATCACTACCACCGCCCTAGGTAATCCACCTGGTCAGGGGTTTCCCTCTCATACTGGGCGAATGGTTATGGAGATGGGTGGACGCGCGGGACGACTTATTCCTGTCCCGCGGTCCATTTCGGTGCTACCGGCGATCCATTCATCGGTTGGCCACAATACAATATATATATATATTTATATATAATGTATTCATAAAATAATGTGTTCATCCGCCTAAAGGTCGGCTTAGGTGTCCATTCCACATCATCGGCGGCCCCCCTCCCGTGTCTGTGGAGTAGAGACGTATATTGATGCCTCCGGTCCACTGTCCAATTGGTCGACAACCAATATGTATAAAGGACTCGTAGCATGCGATGGAGCAGCCATGGCAGTCGCTCCGCGGCGGCAGTGGGAACTCTCCTTGCCGATAGTGGCACGCCGCGGAGTAGCTAAAATAGCAGGATTATGCTATACTCCCTCACATCGAGTATTCCATAATGGATTCTCGATAAACCGTGGTTGTCCGTCCTCCAGGACTGAGCCATTCACGTCACGCATGGTCGGGAGAAATAATGGTATTACGGAAGAAGCAGATATCCCCGCATTCATTGCCACTGCACCGTCCGTTTTAATCCCCACGGCATCCCCCGTCACTCCCTATGTGAAGACAGTTGGTCGAATTGTAGCAGGGGAACAACGAATGTGAAGCCAAGGTTCCGGCCGTTTCCGTCGTAATTTCTTATAAGATAGGTATCCTCCGGAAACGATGACGCATACCGAAACGGATGACCCAGTTTATTGGCCCCGACGAGTGGGATAGTATGATGGGGTTCGGCCGGCCTTTTCGTTCGCCTGTCAATTCAATTTCTCCCCACCCGCGTCATAAGGCGCTAGCTTGAAGCATTTGCGAGTAATGGTGGGAAGTCTCTCGAAGAGATATTCATTCGTCCACCGATCGAATAGGGACGACCACCCGTACCACCCGGGCAGGGTCTTTATTGACCCGCGAAAAACGGTTCGTCGGCTCGGGCGGATGGGAAATGCTTTTTATTCATTACTTATGTTATTGGCAGCGCGTAACTTCATAATAGTGGACAGACGAGCAGAGCTCCGTCCCCCCGCGGGCGGGATGGATCGATGGAGAACAACCAGCGGGATTTAGACTTGCCCCAGAGCAGTTAGCTGACCGGCCAAATTACAAATCTACCTAGGGTACGGTAGACTCGCTCCGCGTTGCGGCGGTGAACGGGTGAATTTGTGGTATAGATACGTTCTATGCAATCATCTCCGCGTCCGTGCAAATCTATTTTATATGGCTTTCGTCCGGGGTCAAAGTGTGAGTGATTGAGTAGTACTGCGCGGGGGGTTCGCGAGCGTCATGATGTCTTCCACGCACCAGCACCTTCCTCATGGCAGAAGATAGTGAGCGCCGGGTGGCAGGGGAAGATAGCAGCTCGCCAAGTACTACCCATGGATTCGCGGACAGTAAAGCAGGATACTAAGGGGGCCCAGACCTTCTATCGATCAGCTCCTACGGCTTACCGAGCAAGCCTAGCTAGCTAGCGTAATTAAGCATAAGGTCATAAAGCTTTATTTTATTTCCCTCGCACGTCAGGAGCCACCATTAGCTAACACTTCACGGCGACCCGCTAGGGAATATGCGCAACTGCGGGCACCGACGAAGAAGCTGCCTTCCTTGGGCGAATGGCCATAATAAAATAAAGGTCCAATTATCCCGTCCCACTGCTCTCGAGCGGGTAATCCTTGTTGCGCAAAAAAAGTATCTTGCTAATATGGCCATCCGTTCATCACGAACCCGCGGAACCTCAGGTATGCGAAACCAATCTGTATTTGATTCTGCTAATAAGAAAAAGGTTCAGCCCGCCGGACCACAGGGGGGACTAACCCGTGGTCTAGCCACTAGGGCAGGACGTAACAACCGCGGTATTATCACCAGCCGGGGCAGGGGTGGCGGTCACAAGCGTCTCTATCGTCAAATAGATTATCGGCGTGGTAAAAGTGTACCTGGAAGGATCGTAACGGTGGAATACGACCCCAACCGTAGCGCACGCATAAGTCTGGTGCATTATGGTGACGGGGATAAAGGTTATACTTTGCATCCTGAGGAAGTTCGGTTGGGAGATGTTATTACTACAGGTCCCGATGCCCCCGTCGCGGCGGGAAATACCCTACCTCTGAGCGCGGTCTGAAATGGTCATTTACGTTGCCGGTAAGGACCGGTTGGGTTTGGGGCAAGCAGGACTCACTAATCTATCACTAAAAAAGAACCCTCCACCGGGGGCAGCAACCCCGTAGGTGCACCGACGGGGGAAAATAGCAAGTGGGTACTGGGATGCATGTTATGTATTGGCCGCAGGGATAGGACAATACGGAAGACATATCGCGATAGCGCCACGTAAAGCACGGAATTCATCTTTTTTGAAGCGCCCCTTCGCTTAGCCCCTAGTCCCTGAGTCAACGGTCCGGGATGACTCTCGGATTGAAGGTCAAAGGCGATTCCGGAGCTGATGGGAGCAACAACGGTGCGTGCTTATTAATCATAGGGCATGCCTCCTAAGTTGTCCGACGCGTGGTGAGTACGCAGATGCACGTAAGTGACTAGAGTCATTCATCCCGTTGCCACACTAATGGACCAAGTCCCGCCGATGGGCGGCCGGATGACGTGAGAATAGACCTGGGGCGCAGAAGACTAATCTTACCGCACTGTAAGCTACGATACCTTTCGCTTTAGTTAATGTTTTCGACCGTATTGGCCGGAGCTTGCCTGAGCGAGTAAGTTTACACTCATCAGCTGCAAAGCTGCGTGCCTCTGGCGGGGCTTGCGCGGCTCGAGAGGAGTTAAGGATCCCCGTCCTCGGATCGGAAGTAGTCCGCCTCGACCCATATGCCTTTGGGGACAGCTATACACGGCACCGAATTGGCACGTGGGGAAGGGGGCAGATTAGCTAGGGCGGCGGGCACTGCAGCAAAACTGATTGCGAAGGGGGGTCGATTGGCCACGTTGGTATTACCCTCTGGGGAGGTTCGATCAATACCTCAAAACTGCCTCGCCGTTGTGGGACAAGTGGGCAATGTGAATTTTAGTAATCGGGTCCTGGGCAAAGCTGGATCCAGGCGTTGGCTCGGTGCGCGCCCGGGAGTCCGGGGAACCGTTATGAATCCCACGGATCATCCTCACGGGGGTGGCGAGGGCAGAGCTCCCATTGGTAGAAAAAAACCTGCCACCCCCTGGGGGCGAGCCGCGCTCGGTAGAAGAAGCCGCAAAACAAATCGTTACAGTGATAATCATATAATCCGTCGCCGTAAGACCAGCTGAAAGGTAGGTAGGAGTTTGACCCATAATAATGACGCGCTCGATACGAAAAGGTCCCTTTGTTGTTGATCGATTACTAAAGAAGATCGGCGGTCTTGGGGGAGGAGGAGTTATAGTAACCTGGTCCCGTGCATCCGCCATAGTACCAACTCTTATTGGTCATACAATCGCTGTTCATAACGGAAGGGAGCATTTACCCATTTATGTGATGGATCGCATGGTGGGCCATAAGCTTGGAGAATTTGCACCCACTCGAACTTTTGGGGGTCACGCGGGGAGTGACAAAAAATCTCGTCGCTAGATCCAACAAAAGGAGGTTACGCCTAACGAAAGGCTCTTTGCGTTTCGAGGCCGAGATTGTAGCTAAGCATATCAACGTATCTGCCAGTAAGATGCGTAGGATAGTTAATCAAATTCGTTATCGCTCGTATGAGCAGGTACTCTTGATGTTAGAATTTATGCCCTATCGAGCATGTTCCCCCGTTCCGCAATCAGTATCAACAGCCGCGGCAAATGCTAGTAAAGCTTCGGGACTGAGCAAAGCTGGACCGTTTGTGGACAGGGCTGAGGTGAGCAGGGGTAGATACTATAAGAGAATAAGGCCTAGGGCTCAAGGCCGAGCTTATTCGGTGCGTAAGCATACCTGCCATGTGGCCATCGCAGTAAGGCATAGGCCATGAAAACACGCCGCGGAGATACGGGCGTCACACTAAGTAACTGTATTCTAAGCAGTTTCTTTGCCCGAGAAGGGAGGGGAGTAGACACATAATGGGACGGAAGATTAACCCACCCGGTTTCCGACCCAGCATTGCCAGGAATTATCATTCTAATTGGTTCACACGAACAAAAAGTTATTCCGAGTATATTTCGGAAGATAGGCAAGTGCGAGACTGCACCAGCTCCTATTTGCGCGGACGTATACGGAATTCCAATTCCGGCGACGACGCGGAGGGAATGATTGGGCGCGTTGGTATTAGGAGAAAAACTGACTTGCTTTTAGTGGAAATACATACGGAATCTCCAGCCGTACTTATAAAGAGCAGCCATGGCCGGGGAATAGATCAATTAAGGAGAGATGTGCAACAAACCTTATTGGGTAAGATCGGAAGAGTTCATGTCACCTTGGCGGGAGTCGCGAAACCATACGGCGAACCAGATATACTTGCCAAATATATGGCCCTTCAACTAAAAAGCCGAGTCGCTTTCGGGAGAACCATGAAAAAGGCTATCGAATTGGCTGGCAAAAATGGTCGTAAGGGTATCAAAGTGCAGATTGCGGGGCGCCTAAACGGAGCTGAAATTGCGCGCGTTGAGTGGGCCCGGGAGGGCAGAGTCCCGCTGCAATCCCTGCGGGCCAGGATAGATTATTGTTACTATCCCGCCAAGACTATTTACGGGGTACCGGGAATAAAGGTCTGGATCTTGGTGGGTGACAGGTTACAACGCTGAATCTTTTCATTATCCGGATACGGGTATAGCGCCCGCCGCTCACTACCGTGACGGGCCTAGGGGCACCAAAAGTAATAAAATTGAATTCCTTGCGGAGCAGCGGCGGTCCTCACGCGCGGGTTGGATACCGCAGTTCCGTCGATGTACATAGTGGATGTACATAATTGTAAGTTATATGTTGGTGAAGAAACATTGAATTTTTAAATAGGTCGTCATGCTTAGTGTGCGACTCGTTCGGTCGCGGTCCCTGGGATTGGCGGGAGTGAGATCAGGGAACCGACGTAGCTTCAGCCCGCTAAACTAGCCAAGCGCTAACAAAACAAAACCCGCCCTCTCAAGATCGCCGTGGGCCTGTCAAATCGAAGACCAAGTATGGTATTGGCTACTTGGATAGCTCTTCCCCCAAAGGAAATTGGTTAGCTGAGCGGGGGTTCTTTTAAGACCGCGCGATTGCCCCGGTAGAGGGTGCAACCACAGGCGAAGATCTCTTATTATATACCGTATGGTTGGGCAGTACTCACAGCGGTGCAATCAGGCACGGAGTTTTTCTCGGTTTATCCGGAAAGTATCTAGGTTAGAAGCCTCCAGTCTACGAATACCAAGATCAAGGATTAAACCCCCCGCGAAGCAGGGCTGAACGGAACGGTGGAGGCCTCGCCGCGGAGGGACGACCTAATCGGCAGCCCGGGGGTCCGCGGGAACGACGGTATCCGCAGGAGCGGGTGGAGGCTTAATTAGACACTTGATTACCCCTGGTGGGGATGGCGAAGGAAACCGCGTAAAAAAAGTATATATATATGCGCGTGTATGTACATGCTTTATGCTTTTATGCACATCTTAGGATGACCCGAAGGGGGAGGCTAACCCCAGGTGCAAGAGTACACATTCGCCCGCGAGACAAAAAAAGGACTGGTCCGGCGGGGATGGGGTACAGTTGGATGGTAGCAACTTTGGCGCCATGGCTGTATTTTGAGACTTATGGCGGCGGATCTTATAAAATCGCCGGCCTTCATGGCATACCCTGAAAGCTACTGTAGCCAGTAATTGTATTCTGGCTCACCGATACCTCCACGCCCAGCCACTATTAGGATAATACTCCTTTTAACTATCGGTACAACATAAAATGAACATCCACCAAGGGGCTCCACTGTTAATGAAAGGTTCATGAGGAGCCGGATGAGGGTAAACCCTCGTGTCCGATTCTGAAGCAGAGACAAATACTGAGGTATCATCGACTGTAACCCCGTAGGAACAAGATACCGTAAGCAGCATCGCGGGAGGATGAAAGGGGTATCCGCCCGGGGCAACCATATCTGCTTCGGTAGATTCGCCCTTAAAGCCCTGGAGCCCGCCTGGGTTACGTCCAGACAGATAGAAGCGGGACGGCGTGCGATCACACGTTGTGCTCGCCGTGGTGGGAGGATATGGATACGGATATTCCCGGACAAACCGATCACCATGAGACCCGCGGAGACACGTATGGGAGCGGGTAAGGGCTCACCGGAATATTGGGTATCCGTCGTGAAACCGGGCCGAGTGCTTCACGAGATGGACGGAATACCGGAGTACGTTGCTAAAGCAGCAATGAGATTAGCCGCGCATAAAATGCCTGTGCAGACCCGGTTCCTCGCTCTTACTTCTCCAGAGATAATTCGGCCGGTCGACTGGCAAGGGAAGTAGTTAGTCGGTTCGTCGAATGAATAGAAAAGATATTTTTTGTTCCGCCGTACACAGACAGCTGGGTCTGGCGCCGAGTCCCACCCAAAATCGGGCAAACATTATTATGGATCGGAACCTCGGGTCTACTTACCAGGTCCACTTATCGGGTCTACCTATAAGGTCTACTTATCAGGTCCACTTATCTTATAAGGTCTACTTATCAGGTCCACTTATCTTATAAGGTCTACTTATCAGGTCCACTTATCTTATAAGGTCTACTTATCGAGTCTACTTACCGGATCTACTTACATATCGATTCGAGTTTGCTTATATATAAGCAAACTCGGTGTACATCAGGACTGGCAGGCTTTAAAAGCAGTATGTGCTCTAGCCTTTGGGTTGGATCTAATATTTATTAATCATCTCGTTCTTTTGCGAATGCGCCTTGGCACGGGTCAGTCAGCGTAATGACTGCAGCCATGGTGTCCCGAAAAAGGAGTAATGAATCTGCTTCGCTACCTAAGCCAAGGCGCATCGATTGCTATAAATTGCTATCGATTGCTGAGGCCATAACGAGAGATACAGACCCGCGGGCCAGGAGTTAGGCGGGCCTACTTTATTTCGCGATCAGTATCGGGACGGGGACATAAATACTAGAGGGGCTCCGGCCTTTCGGCCGCGCCCCAGTTGGGAGGCCCGGGTAGTTACTAGAAGTATAGTTTACGAATATCGTTTACCTGGCCCTTATGGAGTTTGGCGAAAACAGGGGCGACCCAATAACGTAACGCGCACCTTATGCACCCCAGATGGATAGCGCAAAAGCAAATGACTATATAAATAACAGTGGAAACGACCTCGTGAGTAGGAAAAGCGTATGGCTGCCGGCCGCATGGCGAGCAGGAGGGGCGCAGGAATATAATAACAAAAAAATGTTTTATAAGCAGGCCGCCCTTGGCTCAGTAGGTTCGGCAATTCCCGGAACCCGCTCACGCGTCGAGGATCGCACGGACCGGGGCGGAGCAGGATGTATTATCGTCATGTTCGGCGGGTATTCGAGTCCGGCGGGTATTCGAGTCCGGCGGGTAGATTCATTGTTTGGGTAAAATGAAGATGCTTATTTTGGCTAATAACCTTTCTCAGGTCATGAGCAACGACGCTCTCGATAGTATGATAACTGCTATTAGGAATGCAGGATCAAGGAAGACGGAGACAATTCGAGTTCCGTTTGCCAATCTAACTATGAGCATTGGTAAGATCCTAATGGAGGAAGGTTACTTAGGGAACATAAGAGAGCACCGAGAAGGTGCAAACCGTGTACTAGTTTTGACGCTAGGGTACAGAGGACGGCTGCGTAAACCGCGCATAACTACTTCGATACGCACGAGCAGACCCAGCTTAAGGATATACTCCAATTGCAATGAAATACCCAGGGTGCTGGGTGGGACGGGAACGGTTATTCTTTCAGCCTCCGGCGGAATCATAACGGATCGGGAAGCTCGGCAAAAACGGATCGGTGGAGAGGTGCTGTGCTATGTGTGGTGATTAATATTTTGACTGTTTAGTATGAGAAAATTTTCCTAATGCGTGGATAAGATGAATGGAAACTAAATCAGTTCCTGTAGATACGGATAGAAGGATAATTCCATGATTTTTGATAAATGAAGAGACAGGATTTGGTCGAAATGGGAGGGGTTGTTACAGAGTCACTCCCCAATGCCATGTCTCGAGTTTGCCTGGAGAATGGCTGCCTGGTTTTGACTCACGTTCCGGGAAGGATCAGGCGTAACTGCATACGGATACTAACCGGAGATGGGGTGAAGATAGCATTGAGTCCCTATGATTTGACGAAAGGACGTATTATTTATCGACTTCGCACCAAGCCTTCAAATGGTGATAAGACTTAACCGCGTCGGGCCTGTGCTGTTGTTCATTACTAGGTACCGAGAACGAACGCTCGTTTTACAGCCATATTCGTATTGATGGGCGGATACCCAGAATTACATTTTTCTTTTTCTGTAAAGCGTGCCTTTTTTTGTTAAGCGTGCATGGGTACTAGCTGAGCGGAAGGGAAACTACAGGGCGATACTACCCAGAAACCGCGAAGATTGGCGCATCCAAGGATAGCAAGTTCGCCGAGTCGACACAGCTCACTACACTAGCCCTGAGCATGGATAGGATCTATAGGTAATCATCCCGGCCGGGTCACGGCCCTTATGATGCCCTGATCGAGCTTCGCATACATCATAAAGATAAAGGTTAGCATTCTTGCGCCCGTATATGGAATTTTAATCTTAGCACCGACCGCATATGATACGCGAGTTCGGTCAATTAAAACATTTTAGTGATGAAGAAGAAGATAAGTGCCACGCGCGGGGAGAGTAAGCGGAGGGGAATAGTACCCAAGGGAGTTATCCACGTTCGGGCGAGCCTTAACAATACTATTATAACAATCGCGGATGCAGGAGGACAGGTGGTTTCCTGGGTCTCCGCCGGGGCCTGCGGGTTTAGGGGCGCAAGGAAAAGTGCGGCGTTTGCTGCTCAAGCCGCGGCGGACTGCGCTATCCGCACGTTGATTGACCGGGGCGTGGAACGAGCCGAAGTCGTAATAACCGGGCCGGGACCGGGGCGAGACGCTGCTTTGGGGGCGCTCTGCGGGAGCGGCATCGTGTTGGCTCTCGTGCGCGACGTCACACCTATGCCTCACAACGGATGTAGACCTCCGGGTGCAAGATATGTATAAGCAAGTCAATTCGGAACGGGAGATATGCAATCATGGATAGTTTCGCCGTTGGCGCGGCGCCGCAAACCACGACGGGTTCCGCCGCCTACTGGAGGTGCACCGAAGCTAAAGCCGACAGTGAACGTCTCTATCATAGTCGCTTCATTATATCTCCGTCGGAGGCTGGCCAAGCTAATACACTTGGGGCTGCCTTGCGCAGAACGTTGCTAGGGGCATCGGGGGGGGGGTATATTACTATTATTGGTGTTTTTTCCGGAACGGACCACGAATATACCGCCATGGCGGGTGTTCGGGAATCGGTACATGATATTCTTACAAATTTGAAAGATATTGTGCTTAGGGGCCGCCCTACCGCGTTGCAAGAGGCGTACATATCTGTGGGGGGACCGGGAAAGGTGACTGCCCGGGATATTGTGCTACCACCCTTCGTTGGAATAATCGATCCCGCGCAGCACATAGCTACCCTCACAAGAAATATTCATTTTAATGTACGATTAGGGGTCGGGAGACGTGAAGGGTACCGTTGCCAAAATATGGCGGAACGCCAAAATGGAAATCTTTTGCTGGACGCCCCAACAGTGCCTATCAGAAATGTTAATTATAGTATACACTGTTATGGGAATCATAGCGGTGGGATTACGAAGGAGATGCTTTTGCTAGAGATATGGACTAACGGGAGCCTGACCCCAGGGGAGGCAATTCATGATACCTCTCGGAACTTGGTAAACCTTTTAAGTCGTCCCTTGGTGGCATGCATAATCCTTGAGGCTGATCCCGCCGCGAGACGTACGTAACCCTTGCTTGTTTTGTGGTCGTCCCGTCTGATTCATATTAATAATGTTACCGGCTACGTGCCCCCTGCGATCTCTTGCCTTCCACGTCGTCTATCTCTTCGTGGCGGTATATTATAGATAACAGAATCATGTCACGCGCTATGCTCCTCCCGGGGCGGCCTCCCTCTCCACCTACCCCCCAGTAAGGTTATAGTCGCGCAGTAAGGGAATGAAAAAGCGCGTTGAACAAATTTTTCTTTCTTCTAGTGGTATGCAACCACGTAATTAAGACAGGCTGCAAATTCAATATTGATTGACGTGAATATGTATCTCTATTGATTGACGTTAATATGTATCTCTAGTGCCGAGTTAGTACAACGCTAACGGCCCGTATGGAGGAGCCGCGTCAGAGTGCTCGGAAGTTACCATCACCGGGGGGAGGGAACCAGAAGGCTATACATGATACTAAAAAAATATATATATATATATATGGCCGTGGAAAGCCGTGTTATTGGCTCGATCTTAGTGACTATTGCGGCGGGGAAGGGACCGGCTATTTATACTTATACACCACCAACCTATACGAACACGGCCGTACAGATATTAGCAACAACCTTACCCACGCAATAGTAGAATACCTAGTTAAAATATAATCAATAAATGAACGAAAATCCCTACCATCATTCACCAAGACCCCCCCGTCGTAACCGGAAACCTTACTTCGCCCCCATATCCCGGGACGGTGTGGGGTGAGGTAGAAATTGAAAGATAACCCCCCACCTTTTCACCACAATCCAAGGGACATCTTATAATAAAAATACTGGGTACCAATTGTTAACTAATAACGCCCGCTTATAGCTGCTCCGGCGACGCCAAGGGGCCGGTAGCAAAACCAGTGTTAATACTTACGAGTATAAAGAAGGAGTTAGGCGGCGCCAGATGCAGCGATAGGAATTCATCATAAAGAGTCCCGGAAGATGCCCAAGGTCAGAGATTGATCAATGGGTAGGGTTGCACCGATACCCAACCACAGGGCCACTACGGTACCAATAGGAAAAACACTTGTGGCCACCGGTCGTCGAAACGGATTTTGAAACCTATTAACATTCTCCGGAAGAGGTACTGTCAGTGGTCCCGCGGGTACTGCAGCCATTAGAAGGACCCCCAGCAATTTGCTGGGCACTGTACGTAGTATTTGAGATACCGGAGAGAAATACCATTCGGGCAGTATCTCCAGGGGAGTCGCAAATGGATTTGCGGGTTCCCCAACCATTGAAGGATCTAGGACAGCTAACCCCGTGACGCACGCAATCGTACCCAGTATAACTACCGGGAAGATATGCGAGGGATCGTTAGGCCAGGCAGGTTCTCCGTAATAATTATGTCCCATGCCCCTAGCCAGTTTGGCTCTCAGTACAGGGTCGCTTAAATCAGGTTTTTTTGTCATTGGGTAGGTAAAGACTCGACTTGCTCCTCCCCCCGTGGCGGCCGGACATGGGAAGTTTTGCTCATCCGGCTCGGGCAGGCAATGGGGCGCGGTAACTCTAACTCTCGTTAACTTTTCGGTAACTCTATCGTGATTTCTCAAGAAAAAGAAGTCATAATTAACGTTCCCCACCTAAATATACTTCTTGTTCACATACGCATAGAGATGTTCGGTCCGCCTGATGATTGGATTGCTCAGTACCCTGGCCGGCACCCTTTCAGCTTCGTTGGTAGTCTTATTGCCCACGGGCCACTGGCCCCTACTCAGACGGGCTAGCCCCGACGAGGTACGATGGGTTCTAACCCGTTCATATTATGGCCTTTCGCGATTTCCTTAGGTTTTTCTATCACCCCGGATACAGGTTTGCCGCGGGGCGCATCAGGGGTGGACACGCTGCCTCGCTGTATCTCAATAATACCTTGACGTTCGGGTATTGGTAGTTCATGGGATTGCGAGCCCCAGACGTGAATGGACGCGCAGGGCGGGTTTTGCGGGGCCAGGAACGAGAAGTATAACCGTGGTAACAACTCCCTCGCCCTCCAGGGTAATATTATTGCAACCGAGTTTTGTCCCTCCTCGCGGGAGGAGGCGGGATCGGAGTGGAAACGCGCCTACTTTTCGGGCATCGACGCGGCGGATTCTACCCACAGGGCCAATTTACGAGTTCGAGTCGCGCACTCCCATAACCCATCCCTCGTTTTAAATTAAGGATCTATTATCGATCACTCATTGGTCGGAGCCTAGGCGGTATTCGAAAGGAATCTGGATCCACAGTGTCTTATTCATCGTCTGGGGTAAATACCTGCGGCAGTGGGATGGGCTAGTTTCGCGGGGTTTAAACCGGTAATTGTGGTGGGGGCGCGCTTACAAAGGACCTGGAATGCCTTGCTTACGAATTATCGGGGAATGCATCGGCATGAATACGGCGGTGGGGAGGGGTAATACAGGAGTATGCAAACTATAAAAACGGGTCAATGTGGATTGACCCACGCTAACACTCCCGCGCGACGACTCGACCAACGGAGATCCTATCGAAGGGATAGCCTCGGGCACGCCAGTCACAATTTTAACGGCCCAGTAACCAATTTGGTCCCGAGGCAGGGAATAGCCGGTTACGCCAGAGGATACGGTTGATACGGCCAAAATTACGCCCGTGACCCAAGTTGATTCGCGGGGTTTCTTGGATCCGCCTGTAAGATAAACGCGAAATACATGCAGAATCATCATTAAAACCATAACACTTGCTGACCATCTATGAACGGATCGGATTGGCCAGCCAAAGTTGACCTCGGTCATCATATACCTAACGGAGCCGAAAGCTTCCGCGACGGTCGGACGATAGTAGAAGGTCATAGCAAAACCTGTAGCCACTTGTATCGGGGAGCGGGTCGGGGTTATTCCCCCTGGGCAGTGAGGTATGTTAGCGTGAGGGGGGACATATTTGCTTGTGGTATCATCCGCAATCGCCTGAATCTCTGGACGATCCTCGGGCCAATCATATACCTTATCGGGGTAGGTCTCACCTATTGGCGCTCTCCCTCCCTAGAAGTCGTACACGAAGATTTCTCTTCGTACGGCTCAGGCGTACCTACCGGCATAATCTATAAGACCTGCCCGTTTTGCATGTACTGTTTTCACCAGGCTAGCACTTTCCGGATTGTTGTATTACCGAGTATAGGCCGCCCATGCAGCGGGATCCGAGCCCGAATTATAGCAAGCAACCCCGCGCGAAGCTTCCTATCTCCCTATATCTCCCTATCCTATATCCCATATACCATATTCTTATCCCTAATTTTATCTTCTCCTCCCTAACCGTGCCGTCGGGCTTAGACTACTAACCAACGCCCCATCTCCGAGTTAGCCTCCTTTACCCCATTTGATAAGCGGCTTTCCGAACAATCTTATCCATTATTGCCACTGTTAGTAACTCAGCATATATATATATATATATTCGTAGGGAATAAGGATTATCCCGTCGGCAATCCGGTAGATATTCAACCTTAGATCCCTACCATACTCCGGTGAGCTGTACTCCGGAGGGGCGCGGTGGGTAGTAAGCCTCTACAGTATCACCAACATGATCATCTGGTCGGATGCGCTAACGATGGGTTAGACTTACCTGCTAACGGTGGGCATGGGTAAGTTGCGCCGGCTAAATCATCGAGTAGCTCTTGTACAACAGGCGACGGATCAAGCAACTCATTCAGCCCGCCGATCACCGAGGAATCACGAGGCTGTGGTGGATATGCAATTGATCGTGGTTGAAATTCCCTTGTTATCGGATGCCCCGGACCTTGCGCCCCGCGCGCTAACAGCTTTTTCCGCGTGCCCGGCAAGGTGGTTTCGCCCTACAGGGTGACGAGTAAATTCGTAACCTCAACGAGATTGCTTCGGACAAGTCGCACACCCATGTCCCGGGGATCCTCCCATTTAAATTCATTAGTGGGAACTCGCACGAATAGACTGCCTGCCTCTAGCAGGAGGGCGCCCGTGCCCTAGTGGGGGGGGGGCCGTTTTGCCGAATCAGAGCGAATAGCCTTCGCCACGGCAATAATTCATTTATCGCGGGCGTATTGTAATAGCTCAACCCGGCGGTGCTCCCACCGAGGCCGAGCGGGGCGATATAAGAGAATTGTCCCTTTCCTTACATTCATGTGTCGTCACCAACTAACGGGGACTCCGTCCACTAAGACGGAGGGATTGTAAATTTCCGAGATAATAGCAGGAAAGACCGCGGATAGCGCCATTGCAACGATCATCGCGGGTGCGGTGCCCCATCCCGGGGCCACTCTTCCGTACTCTGGATTCAGGGGTTTCAATAAATTTCCCACAAAAGTTCGTCTAGGTTCGGTAACGGGCTTAGTTTTACCTTTAATCTGTGTGGCCGTGAAACTAATTACATGTTGAGACTCGTTAGCTTTGTGTACTACAATTTCGGAAACGAATCAACCTGGAATCACCTCGCAACGGAAACCGCAATTCTGGTCGCCACCTTTATACCCTGCTCGCTTGTGAGCCCTACAGGCTATACTTTGTACACCGCTTTTGGGCAACCATCCGCGGAACTTGGAGATCCTTTCGGGGAGCACGGAGATTAATCACCCCTTTCTTTTCCCCCCTTCATCCCACGGGCGCCCGCGGCGGGTTGCGGGCCCCGACACGTGGGCTCGTTAATTATTTATTGCTATTTATCCTCGGGGGCTCCCGAGAGAAGATAGCGAAGAATATTATTCCCAGAGTACTCACCGGCGGGAATGTATGAACCAATGCTTCCATAGACCCTATCTCCTTCTACTCGCAGTACGATAGTTGTCGTGCTATCCAGAGTGGATTATTATAAATGAAAATGAAAAGCTTTCGTACTGCAACCCGCTGTGCGCAGCTGGTCATTTGGATGATGAGCAGCTAGCGGTTGCTACCGCCGATGTCACAATGCCACTTGTCTACCCGTCGTAGGGTCTCCCAATTTCTGGAACGTTCCAAATTCAACTTGAGCATCCGGATCGGGATCTATACCAGCAAAGACGTCCCGGAACAAGGTTCTAGCGCCGTGCCAAATGTGCCCGGAAGGGAAGAGGAGAGCGAACGTGGCGTGACCAAAGGTAAACCAACCCCTTGGGCTGCTACGAGAAACGCCATCAGACTTTAGGGTCGCGCGGTCAAATTCGGAAATCTCGCCTAATTGGGCGCGCCTAGCATATTTTTTGACCGTGTCGGGATCGCTGAAACTAACCCCGTCGGGTTCGCCACCATAAGACTCGACAGCTACGCCTACCTGCTCGACACTATACTTAGATTCTGCCCTCCTGAAGGGAACATCGGCTCTCACGATCCCTTCCTCGTCTACCGGAACTACGGGGAATGTTTCGAGGAAGGTGGGCATACGGCGTGCAAAGGGCTCGTGTCCTTCCTTATCCCGGGAGACAGCATGACCTGACCAACCAACGGCTATTCCGTCACCACTGTCCATGGATCCTGCTCTGAATAATCCCCCTTTAGCCGGATCGTTCCCGATATGATCGTGGAAAGCTAATTTCTCTGGGATCCCAGACCAAGCTTCGGACAACCCGAGATTTCTGGCCAAGCCTGATCGAACCCTCCTATCTATTTCCTGCCGGAAGAAGCCTTGATCCCATTGGTAGCGAGTAGGGCCAGATAGTTCTATCGGAGTGGTCGCGGAGCCATACCACATGGTTCCAGCCACAATGAAAGCTGCGAAAAGCACGGCGGCGATACTGCTGGACAAAACGGTTTCAACATTACCCATGCGTAATAATTCGTATAATCGTTGGGGTGGACGGACACTGAGATGGAATAAACCAGCTAATATGCCTAGTATACCTGCCGCGATATGGTGGGAAGCTATTCCCCCAGGTACGAAGGGGTCAAAACCAGAGGCTCCCCATGCTGGAGCTACGGCTTCCACCCGCCCAGTCAACCCGTAAGGATCGGACACCCAGATTCCAGGACCGAACAAACCCGTGACATGGAATGCGCCAAATCCAAAACGGGGTGCTCCCGGGAGAGACAGGTGAACCCCAAAGATCTTGGGCAGATCTAAAGCAAACGTCCCCGTGCGCTCATCACTGGATATTTCTGAGTCCCAATATACCCAGTGCCATATGGCTGCCAAGAATAACAAGCCGGGTAACACAATATGCGCGGTAGCCACACCTTCGTAACTCCAGATACCTGCGTTAGTTACGGTTCCCCCCGCAATACTCCAACCACTCCGTGATTTCGTTATTCCCGGACGAGTCATGAAAGGTATAACGAACATGCCTTGCCTCCGCATTGGGTCAGGCGCAGGATCAGATGGATCATAAACCGCCAGTTCGTACAGAGCCATTGAACCAGCCCAACCGGGAACTAACGCCGTATGCATTAGGTGCACAGAAAGCAAACGGCCTGGATCATTCAAGACGACGGTATGGACACGATACCGAGGCAGACCCGTGCGTGTGCCCCTTTCTCGTGAGAGAGGTGGACACTACGTGACTTTCTCGCCCTTAGTTGAGACTATGCTGCAGCTTAACCAATGATTTCTAGACTAGGCTCCTGGATTCCGACGCCCCGTTTTCCAGATATCTATCCCTCTGCATCGCCTAGCGGACCGACTATTACCACCTTGGAGGATTGGCACAGACAGTTTAGCACCCTTCGGTGCAGCGTGGCAATGGGGACGACGTCGATACCCTGAGGGTAACTCACACGCGCACCATGGGACCGGGTGGATGGGCGAAAGGGGCAAGCGGTGCTCTCGCATACAGATGTCGTCGCGTATGCATTATGTCCGTTCTTCGGTGACATGAATATAAATATAATTAACTAAAGCCTTTTTATAATAGGTTGGTTAGCGTGCCGCTACAAGCTTATACTCGGGGTAAGCTAACCTGGGAGGTAGATACACATTTCACTTGCCCCCCAAATCCGGTGCGCATTAAGAGTTTTCGGCAAAGGCGCCCATCTTTTCGATCGGATTAAGCTTTGTCATGCAGCGTACGGTTATTTATTAGGATTCAAACAAAATCCGCATCGATCTGCGGGGTATCTTTATCAGGGAACATTTGTGCTGCGCCTTCGGACCAGGGAGAAGTAATGCTGAGTACCGCTATCAAAATGCCCATTGGTGTTCCGAAGGTATCCTATCGGCTTTCTGGAGAGGAAGATATGGTTTGGATCGACATATATAATAGACTCTACCGGGAAAGGCTTTTATTTTTAGGCCAGAACATGGATGACGGTATTGCCAACCAACTTATCTGCATTATGACGTACCTGAATGGTGAAGATAAAGAGCAAGACATTTATCTATATATAAATTCCCCGGGCGGGGCAGTCTTGGCGGGAATATCTGTTTATGATGTTACGCAATTTGTGGTACCGAACGTGCGTACTATCTGTATAGGATTGGCCGCCTCGATGGGGTCGTTTGTACTAACTGGCGGGGAAATTGCCGAACGTATGGCACTACCCCACTCCAGGGTAATGATTCATCAACCTGCTAGCCCTTCCTACGAAGGGCAAGCAGGAGACTGTCTCATGGAGGCAGAGGAGATATTAAAAATTCGTGACTGCATTACAAAGATTCATGTGCAAAGGACGGGGAAACCCCTATGGGTGGTTTCCGAAGATATGGAGAGAGATGTTTTCATGTCGGCAGTAGAGGCAAAACATTATGGTATTATTGATATCGTAGTCTCGGATGGGGGCCCCGCTATATAGTGAATATGGTTAAAAGAGTAGCTGGTCCTTCCATTTCCAGCGGATGGACGAAACTTCCATTAATGATTCCTCGTAACTACGATGGGTAGGGCAAACATCGTTATGCTTATAACCTGGAAAGCATGGGTAATAATCCCCGCCAAGGAGGCGGGTGCGCCGCCCTAGAAGCCTTTAAGGGCGCAGAAAAAGCATACCCACTGCGGAACCAGATTGGGGACGCCGGATTCATAAGCGTTCGATTATGATTATGTAGCATACCCTTGTTGGTGTCCAACATGCGGAAATCGGAAATGCCGCAGGGCTTGCTAACACGCCGAGGAAGTGGATTCGTGCTATCTCTATCTCACCGAGAGTAACCAACGGAGCATAGCATCTTATAAGTCCAACCATTCTCGTGTCTCGCGCAGTGTAGCTTATAAGTCCAACCATTCTCGTGTCTCGCGCAGTGTAGAATTAGGTTACTTATGCTTATTCGACTAATTCGTGATTCGGATTTTCAGCTGATAGTCGGCGTTTGTCCATCGGCCACGCAGGAATACAAAATTCTTCCAGCTGGGTCATTCCATCCGGGCTCTCCGCGTTTCGTTAGCCCTTCACGGCGTCGGCTGGGGTGAGGACAGATAAGGGACAAAATGTAAGGAATCATTACTAGCCTGGGTGCTCGGTAGGTAGTTTGTACTTCAGTTACTTAACTTACTAGGGTCGTAACTAACAAAGACTGAAGCTGGACGAGGCAACGCGGATACGAAATATAGTAAAAGAAAATAACTATAAAATGACGTTGGAGTTACGGTGTTCCTGCGAACTCGTTGAAGGTTTAAGATTGTTAGGACTAGCGAGCAGTAATTATCGGAGCCCTAGCTATACCCCCCAGCCATACACAAAACTCCGGACACAAAACTATAGTTTTGGTAGCCACCATGGATAACATCAGCGTGGCGGCGTGTAGACTACACCAAATTTACGACGTTTGCCCAATAACCAGGTTCTGCTTATTAATTGTAAGTTCCTGCCATGTATTCCCAGATCAATACTAAGTACCATAAGCTTCGAAACGTTCCTGGGCGGGACTGATAAGCAATGGAGCCAACCTTAGGCCCAGGCAAGCCAGGACTTGCCCCGAGTGCCGCTATGCTAGTTGTTAAGAATTTTGGGTGGTGACAAACTCATCATGGAGAGATTCTTAAGTAACTTTCTTCGCGCTGAGGCCCATCAAGTTACGATCGACAGCGCTTTTTTAGGTAAGTGAATCCATCAAATCTCGTTATTCGCTGTGGTTAATGGAGCCAGTGAGCGAGCCCGCTTAACGGCATTAGTCACCGAGCGCTGTTGCTTCGAGGTCGATCCATTCATTTGCTTGGACATTATTCCCCCCCGCTTGCTAACGAACCTTCGGAGTAAACTAAGATTCTTGTGGCCAACAGTTCCTCCTGGGCCAACCAGCGGCGGACGTCCGCGATAAAACCCACTGTAAATGCTTGTCGGTTTACCCGTGGGCTTGATACGAAACCTTCGTTCTCTTGCTCCCCTACAGAGTTACGTCGCGGTGACGGCGAGTCAGATTTGCAATTTCGACCGAGCAATTCGCTCGTTGCGGTAATTCCCCCAACTGTATCCGGCCGGGACGGTAGCAAGAAAATTTGATTATAATGATGGCGCACTGGGAGCATCCAGCGCGTCCCGCCGCAGAGTCCTTATCCCTCGCGGCCACGGTTATAAGTGTCACTGGCAGAAGCAAACACGAAGGCTAGTTAAACCCCCTCATTCCAACTAACAGGAACGGGCGTTACGGGAGGGTACTTTACCGACCGCCTTAAATCCTCCCCCCCTCCCCGGGCTACCAATCCTTACGAGCGTTATGTCCGAACTGGTCAAGTATACCCTTCGGTCCCTCCTTCTCATCCATCGTCCACTTGTATCCTGTTGATATGCCCCTCTCAATTAAATAAGCTAAGTAGTATCAAGAGATTTATAGGATTTGCTTCTCAGATCCGATCCCCGCGCGCATTAGGCAATATAAAGTATTGCCCCAGGGTACGTACGGTACTACGGGCATGGTAGGGTGACGCGGGGTTGGTTAAGCGAAGGGGAAAACTAATGCATCCGGAAAGAAACGATTAATCTCGATTGATGAACCAGCTAATGATCCGAACCACAACGTAGCTGGAACAGGCGCCGTGGATAGATATGTTTTAACGTTCTGCATCGTGGGTTCCTCCCTTCCTGTTGAACGACGGCCGAGAATCGTGATGCCGACTTAGACTGCATCCCAGATAGTTTACCCGGATTCGGAATTACTGAAAAGATCCTATTCGTTCTCTTTTCCCTGCACGACACAACTCACAAGCTCCGGGACACAAGGCGATATTGCGGCGCGGGAAACACGGACAGGTCTAGCTTTTTCATCCTGGGCGAAGGGCGTAACCCCCCCGCGGCGGTCGGACCCATAACTTACCCAATTGGATCGGTATATTTTCTGGCGGAAGGAATATGTTTCCCTGCAAACGTAAGCAGGGTGGTGTGCTAGCACGGTGCGCGCGCGTGGCAGCTAATGCCGATGGGGCAGAACAGATCAATTTTGTGGTCGGTCCCTTTGGCGTACCAGCCTTAGTAAGGTACAATAGATACGGCATGGGGCATGAAAGGTATGCAATGGAACTTTTACCGGTTACACGTTCGTCTAAGCGTATAAAAAGCATGGGTTCGATTCTCGTCCCCTTTTGGGGAGTTAGCAGTGGGCCGTTCGGTAAAAAGGATAATGTCACTAAGGAAAATGGCCGTGCAGCGGATGGCTCTCACGTGTGACATTATGATTAGTTTAGACATTATTAGTTTAGTTGTGCCGAACCCTTAAGTGCCGCCGCTTGCACCGGGCGAATACGATACGAAAAGAGGCGCTCTTGGTTCAGTCTGGTAGAACGCAGGTCTCCAAAACCTGATGTCGTAGGTTCGAATCCTGCAGAGCGCGATTATGCTATACTGATAGATTACTACATTTCCTTATCTGGGTCCGATACGCCGCAAGCAATTGGGTTTTTTTCCGAATCATTGTTCATTATTATTAGTTAGCGCCGTCCCCGCCGGTATCGGTATATATACCGGCGGGGACGGCGCGCCGACTCACTAAAAAGCTAAAAATATTTTAATACCCTATCGATCCGACCGCCGGTCGCCGCGGCGATATTGCGGGTAAGCAGTTACGGAGAGACCAGCTAAAGTTATTGGTATCAAACCCAATGCGATTCCGGATAGTAGGGCTTCGACCGTTTCTCCCCCCTAGGAGCCCGCAAAGGTAATGTCTAACCTGGATAGTACCCAATTATGCTCCGAATACCGATCACCGTATCTGTATAGGTAGATTAGCCCGCCGAAGAGTGACCGGCAAACCCCTTGCTAGTATCATCCTTCGTCTCCTCGGTGGGTACAAATGACTAACCCTGGCTCTGTATCCGCGCCTAATTTTGGTTCGTTCTAAGTAATCCTTGTCTTACTGAGGCCAATGGAGGGAACTGGAGCTAAAGCTAGTGCAGCCAATGGGAATACCGAGTAATCGAGTATGGTAGACATAATACAGTAATGGTCACTCCTAGCAGCGGTAACGGGTTTAGTATTTAGTATACATATGCGCGGAATTATTACCTAGACGTCCCCCCGTTGCTTCTCCTAGTGCTCCACGGGTGCTAGAGTCGGTGGGTGTGGTAACTCACTGTCGCCCCTGCGCCGCCTTCCATCCCTCCACCCTTTCGATGCGGTACAAAACCGCCATTTACTTAAGCTTATCGGCACGAAACTTGATGACCCGGCTGGCGGGTAGGCATGACCCTATACTTTCCTTAATGCATCATGGATCAGGGCGAAGGCGCAGCGTATCGCTAGCCGGAAGAATTAACGGACTAATGAATACCCCCTTTCTATTGGTCCTAGGCGTCCCCCAATCCGTCCCTCCTGAAGTTGCCTTGCTACGTCGAACAGGCGCTGGCTATACTGGTCTAGCATGCCCCCAAAGCCTTGGAGGCGCGGGGTTAACAATAGATCAAGGTTTAAAGGGAATTTGAGTGAATTATGCCTCGGATTCGAGACCTCCCCACGGGAATTGTGTTTAACACGGAGCCAAAACCATGTCTGGGAGCACGGGAGAACGCCCTTTTGCTGACATTATCACCAGTATCCGATATTGGGTGATCCATAGCATCACCATACCTTCCTTGTTCATTGCGGGATGGCTATTCGTAAGTACGGGCTTGGCCTACGATGTATTTGGGAGCCCCCGACCAGATGAATATTTTACGGATGGCCGACGGGACATTCCATTAATAACGGGACGTTTTGATTCGTCAGAGCAGGTCGCTGAATTTACGAGACCTTCACGGGAGGTAAAACGACTATAGATAGAACCTATCCCATTTTTACAGTCAGATGGCTGGCCATTCATGGACTAGCTGTCCCCACGGTATTTTTCCCTGGACCGATATCAGCGATGCAATTCATACAGCGGTGATTACTAACCGGAGCGCGAAGCTATGACACGACGAAATCCGAACGAACAAAGTGTGGAATTGAACCGCACGAGCCTCTACTGGGGGCTTTTACTAATCTTTGTGCTCGCTGTTCCATCCCCTAATTATTTTTCCAATCAATAAAGTCGACGAATAACGATTCATCGGTACGGAAAGATATTTTCGATCGCCCGTGACTGTTAACGCCCCGTAACAATAATCGATCGGGACGTAGAAGGAGATAGGATAAATGGCTAGTACCACTGGAAGAATCCCTCCGTGGCTGATAGGCACTGTAGTTGGTACCCCTGTGATCGGTCTAGTGGGCATTTTCTTTCACGGTTCATATTCCGGATTGGGGTCATCCCTGTGAGTTATAGTGACTCCTCGAACCGGTCCGGGTCGGCCCGCGGGTGTCAGGACCAGCGACGTACGTCGCGTGGGGCGCCCCGATCATCCTCGCACTCATAGTTAGACCGGGGCCGCCATTACTGGTTTGGCTGCACTGCGTGAAGCTAGTTAACGATGTTTTTCATTCTTCTTCGGGGTCGGCTTAGTTTATGTTTCATTGGTTATCCGCCAGGGGTTGCTCCCTGGGCCGCCATTGCGCGCCGCATTGAACGCAGCGCGCTTTATAAACAGCTTTTTATTATCTTCCCGAAGCGGTAGGCCTGGTTACGCTAGACCGAGCCAGTTCCAGTTAGTGAGACGTCAAATGTGAAGTAAACCATAAGTTGTTATATTAATAATTCATTCGTGCATAGTGCGCTTTTTAAGGAATTAAGGGTGATCGGAACCGTAAGGTAACGATTAGTAAAGTTAGTCTCGGGTTCCGCAGCGTAATACTCGAAACGGGTATCACCGCCTCCGGCGGGGCCTTAGTTTAAAAACGTAAATAAATAAGTATAAAAACGCCCACGCCTGTTGCCAAGATCAATGGGTGGTAGGGCTCGTTGTATTGGGCCTTCAATTTGCTAAAGCGTATTGCCCAAAGGCGCCTCGACGAGGGGACGGGTGATAATAAAAAGGTTTCAGTAAAACCCCGCCGGGATCCCCCCAGACACGCTGGTAACTGGCACGGGGGGGGGGTTCCGCGCTTAACCGGGGAAGGAATGGGATAAGCTGGCGGCGCTTCAGTCTCGGCTGGTCGCCCGCCGGGCCACTACTCCCCGAACGTTGCCTATCACTGGTTCTTAGGCCGGGGTTGGGCCTTTTGACATGGGCGGGCCACGTGGATAAGTAGTTACTCAGTGTATAAATAGTTAATCTGTGGATAAGGAGTTACTCTTTACTCTATAGAGGACCAAGCTGCCTTAGGCTCGCTTGCCAATAGATAGATCCGCTCGCTTGTCACCGCGGCCAGACCCGCGTCCTTATTGTCTAGCTTCTTGTTATTACTAGGTTTGTGGGCCCGGGGCCGCTCACTATCATCATTATAATAACGTTACAGTACGACCAGTGCTCGCCTGGGTGGGATGAGTTTACATGGGGCCAGCTCAACCAATTCTAACTGTCAGTGCGCGCCGCGGGGGGGGCCTGTGGTTCAACCCATTTACAAATATAACGTTGGGCGAGAGTTAATCATCCTCCATTTGGCGGGCGGGGAAGCTGCGTCACAGGCGGGAAAAAGCATAATGTCACATTATTAAATTACTACCACGCGCCGAATGCCAGCCGTGATTTATTCCATCTCGGCAAACCCCATTTAGTTCATGCCGTGCCGACCCATCAGCATTCCGAGCAGCTAGGGATTCATCTCGGCCGATTGGACCTTCTCGGACTGCTTCTTCTTAGGTACCAGAGAAATCTGTGCCGGAACGACCGATGCGAGAAATAGCAAAGGACCTTGAACGCGCGACGGATCCTGCAGAACTATTTCCGCTTCTCCTTGTCCGAAACCGCCAACATTAGGATTATCCGTCGATGGCTGGTCAGCTTTAATTGATTCACCCTCCGAGACTATGAGCTCAGGCCCAGGCGGCACGGTTTCAATGAAGGGTCTACCGTCCGGCGTATCAATCGTTATATCGTATCCACCCCTCTCCCCACGCGAAATATTGCTTACTATCCCAGTAACTGAAGCATTGTGAACTGTATTGTTGCTCTTCCTACCGTCAGGATAAATCTGCCCCCTCCCTCTATTGCCCCCCAGGTACAGGGGATATTTATAGGGATGAGCTCCTCCGTCGGTGGCGGGATCGGGCGAGAGGATGGGGAACACGATCTCACTGTACTTCGCGCCGGGAACGGGACCTATCACCAAAATATTTCGCTTATCGGGGCGATGGGCCTGGAAAAAAGGATTACCCACCCTATCCTTCATTTCGGAAGTTATACGATCAGTGGGGGCTAATTTGGGGCCTTCGGGCAAAATTAGGACGGCTCCCACATTTGAAGCCCCTTTCTTACCGTTAGCCAGTACCTGCTTTATTTGCGTATCATACGGTATTTTAACAACAGCCTCGGGGGCAGTATCCGGGGGTACATACTGCGGAACCTCAATATCCACAGGTTCTTTTGCCAAATGACAGTTGGCGCATACGATACGGCCGGTGGCTTCCCGGGGGTTTTCATGGCCTTGCTGCGCAAAGATCGGGTATGCCTTTGGGGCGGAAGGACGGGTTGTTATTACGCTTATTATTATCGAGGGCGGTATTGATAGAGCCACCAACTTAACCCAGTCATTATTTTTCGGCGTGGCCCAGTTATTTGTCCCGAACATTACATTTTCACGGGGTGTATGTGTGCCTTGGTTGTTCCGTTGCAACTTCGCGAGCTTATTCATAACTATGCGAGGCCTGTGCGGTGGCACAATGATGGGTTTGGCACAACGGGGTCGGTTGGTAAGAGTATACTCCTCCTACCCCGGATCGATCCAGGGTTGGCAAAACTACCAGCTTTTACGTACAGGGCAGCATGTAACGGCCCGGCGTGCTACTTACCAGTCCGAAAGGTCGTTCATTCATGGTATGATAAGTAGCCACAACCGACGGAGAGATACGATTCGAGTAGCGGGAAATCCAATGCTTAGAAACTGTATCTGGAACGACTGGGAAGGTTGAGGCGGGGCAAGGTGTCACATATCCGTTGGGAGCAAACCCTAAGTGCCTCAGGGAAGTATCTATTAGTATTCCCCAACCATGGGGCGGATGGAACCCAATGCATGAATCGGTTAATGGGGGAATGAGGAGAGCTTTCATAGTGTCATTCGAGCTTCGCGCGGATCCTCCTGCTGCCCGGGGGTTGGTAATAGCGAGTCTTTCTTCGTCCGGAACCAGTGAGGCACTTGGGACAAGGTAATTTGCAAGATTCATCGGCGAATGTTTAAGACGCGTAGTGGGCGGACTAGTATCATTATTGCACACCTTTGGGCGAGCCGTTCCCCCGTACTTCTTCATAGTCATCTTATTTGTAGGATATCGATCATTAGTGGGATATTCCGGGGGGAGACCCGGCGACGCCAATTCGTATAACCTAAAGAGTTCTTCCGCACTTCTAAGCTTGCCCAGGGCTGGTTCGCCGCCCTCATCATATCTGAGTAAAAACAGGCGTTGCGTGTTCCACCAACTGGGATAGAATATACAAGGTTTTGAACAGCTGGGGAGGTATGTCAAGAAAAAGCAGATAATTATACGAGGCACAAAGCTCTTAACGCCCTCCCCCCCTCCCAGAAGTGCAGCCCTTGTGGTCGGCGCTTTTGATGCCCACAACGAGCCCGGCCGCCCACTGGAGGAATATTCCGCGGGAACGCGGCGGTTGACGGTGGCAGGTACCGTGCCCGGAGATAGGGTGGATCCGTAATGCATAACCAATTTATGGGGGGCTGCTTGCGGTTTCAAGTGACCAAAGGCTTTACCACCCGCGGGATTAGTGACCTGTGATTGCGAAGCCCATCCCCTATTGTCCGAATCCTCCGGGGTTGCCCTAATCCAAGCAGACTTTCTATCTATCCTCCCCACGTCGTCCAATTTTTCAGGGCGACCCGAGAGCTTCATTTTGTTGGAGACTATCCCAAATTTCACCGGAGCATTTGATGGGTAAATGCAGATTCTATGCTCCGAGGCACCACGATATGCGATTAATACAAAACGGCTTATTTCTGTTTCCGTGTACGAAAGGGTAGCTAGGGGGGGGCGCTTGCGTGATACCGGGGCCTTGCCAGACAAATATTTATGTATGTTTCGGGTCCGTTTGGTAGACCTATAAGCTACGCCCGGGGGGTGAGGAAGGATTTTTGATAACCACCGGCCACTTGCCAACACCAGACCGGTCAAATAAGTGCTACTCATACTTTCTTTGGTTTCGTGGGCTTCTTCCCAGGTATCAACCTGACCGAACAAAGAAGCATTCTTCGCGTCAGCCGCCACAGTCGTGAAATTTCGGTATATATATATAATTTCTTAAATCAATATTAATTAATCCAAGGCTCCTTTCCATGCGTCCAAGCCCGGCGCTCGTGGGGGATTTGGTACCCCCCGGACCCTATCCCACCATGTGGGGAGATCGGCAGGCGTAACCCGGAACTTCCCTTGCTGCTTGTCGTACGCTCGGTAAGCCTTTCTTCCATCCCTGCCCGTCATTGTTCCGCCAACCATGCTCGTCCCTAGGTGGGCGCCGCGGGAGGGGGGCCATGTATGCGCATAGGATAGTCTTAGAGTGAACCATATGGTCTCGTTGCACCGCCGGCAGGCGGCGAGCATCGCAGGAACTGCGCCCCGGGGGGAATTCGCGGATGAGAGCATAACTGAGTGTTGGGATACAGATGAAACGGAGCATTACTTCGTTCGATATCAGTGCCGGATGGAAATATAGGTGGTAGTTAAACTCATGCAATTTCGCTCCCTTCCATGCGCGCAAACGAGAAAGCCATCGCAATTGCTGGAAATGCTAGGCCCACTGGAGGTACCAATACGGAGGGTAAATCAAGAGTTGCCGTATGATAATCACCTTATTTATATAATGGCTCATGCTTCGGGGTCGCGGGCGGGGGTTAATAAGCTTATTGTGGGAACTATCCTCGCTGGAGCAAGACGGACATTTGTTTTTATTTTACCTTGCCCGCCAATCTAATTAATGAAGTGTGGCGGGTTAGTTAATAGAATCATTTTCTTTTGTTTCGAATCTCCAAGCCCAGATACGTTATTGCAAATCCTTATTCGCCCCCGCTGCCAACGTGCGAATTACCGAGTTGGTTGGGGCCACCTGTGTTACTTATTATGGAATCCACCCGCCGGAACCGTAAAGGGGTTGTACCGGTGCAATGACTCATTCCTTTGGAGAGACAAAAAAAATGATAACTTTTGTCACTAACCACACGGCGGTGAGAACACCTTCTGATAAGCTCGTAGCAACTGATTGTGGGTCACCCGATGTAACCAAATCGAATGACTGGATTGGGCAGCGCCCAAGAAGCGTCAGTAATATATATATATAATGATGAATTGTCTTAGTTTTTTCTTTGAATAGGAAGGGGGGCCACGGCATAATCGACCCCGCGCGGGGAGCCCAGCAGTACTGTTAGATACTGAACTAAAACTTTTAATTAATAGACAAGCTATGTAGAATGTTCCGGTGAGGGACGGACGGCGGAACTCGGATTTATGATTAGATAACTACTTGTCAATAAAATCAACGTCAATTATTTATGATGCAACGTCTGCTAGATGGGGGCGCCATCCGCGGCGAATTTGGCGTGTGCCTTACTTGGTCTTCCCCGTCAGTAACGGATATGCCGAGACTCGATCACCCGCCATGTGATGCGAGACTTGCTATAAGTCGGCCCTTTTGATGTGGTTAGGGGCGCGCGCTACGCGTTGCATGATGAGGGCCGCGTATCCGAAGTTCCCCCACCTATTACGCTGCACATCGCGTTGCGTGCTCCTCATCAGCTCCACGGTCATTTTGGGCTTATACTTGAGCACTACGACGAAGTCGAGTAAGACATATAACCGTCTTCTATCGCATAATATTGCTGCCTGCCGCCCCCGTCCAAGGCAATCCGTTATATATATATCTATCCGTTGTTTCGCGGCGGTCGTCCTCTTCTCGCACAGGATGGAAGAGTGTGCCGCGCACTGCGTGGATAGAAATGCGTGGGGATAGTTTGACGGACGAATTAATTGGAAGTACTATTTAAAAGTATTTCCCTACGGCATGATCGTTGCCGGACTCCACGGGGCAATTCATACCATAACTGCGAAACCCTTACATGATACAAATGGAAGAACGTTATACGAGCAGCACGAATATCCTACTCATACGGCGTATACTAACTCTACGCAATTAAATTAAGTTGCGACATTCCATTTCGTCCGCGCACCGGGTCAACGTGATACCGATCAAGAAGACTTGGTCTAACCCAAGTAAGCACCCCTACAGCCGATCCAAAAACTATGAAGTTGAAGTGTATGAAGGCGAAGGCCTCATGGTGTTTTTAGCCGGGACATGCGCTTCGGGTTCCCCTCGCTGCGGACAAACAAACATTTTTGCGCCGCCGGGTCTAACAACATATTGTATTATGCTTCTATCACCACCCAACCAAAACGAGCAGCCCCTCGTTTCGGGGATTAACAGGTTATAATTGGTACCCTTTCTCCATAAACCGTTCGTGACCAAGGGGGGTTAGCTAACTGCTGGCCGGGCCACCAGTGAATTTATCCTTTAAATTGATTTGGAGGTTACGGTCGGTAATGCTCATGTGTCCACGCGCAAGGTCAGAGTCGTTTACAATGTATCAATCGTATCAAATTCAAACTTGATTTCTTTCCATACCTCGCAAGCGGCAGCTAGCTCGGGACTCCACTTACAAGCTTCACGAATAACCTCGTTACCCGCAGTGGCGAGGTCACGACCCTCGTTGCGGGCTTGCACACAGGCTTCCAAAGCAACTCGATTGGCCACGGCGCCCGGCGCATTCCCCCAAGGGTGACCCAAAGTTCCGCCTCCGAATTGGAGCACGGAATCATCTCCAAATATTTCAGTCAGGGCGGGCATATGCCAAACGTGAATGCCCCCGGAAGCTACGGGCAGTACACCAGGCATAGATACCCAGTCCTGGGTGAAGTAAATACCTCGGCTCCGATCCTTTTCAATATAGTCATCCCGGAGCAAATCCACGAACCCTAGAGTTACTTGACGCTCCCCTTCGAGCTTACCCACCACGGTGCCAGCGTGGACGTGGTCCCCGCCGGACATACGTAATGCTTTGGCCAAGACGCGGAAATGAATACCATGATTCTTCTGCCTGTCAATAACAGCATGCATTGCGCGATGTATATGTAGTAGTAGCCCATTATCCCGGCAGTAGGAGGCCAGGGTTGTATTCGCAGTGAACCCTCCTGTCAAATAGTCATGCATAACGATGGGCACTCCCAGTTCTCTGGCGAATTCTGCCCTTTTCATCATTTCCTCGCATGTCCCTGCAGTAGCATTCAGGTAGTGGCCTTTAATCTCGCCCGTTTCGGCCTGAGCCTTATTAAGAGCTTCCGCTACAAATACGAAACGATCTCGCCAACGCATGAATGGCTGAGAATTTACGTTCTCATCATCCTTAGTGAAATCGAGTCCGCCACGGAGGCATTCGTAGACTGCTCTACCATAGTTCTTAGCAGATAGACCCAGTTTAGGTTTTATGGTGCATCCCAGCAGGGGTCGACCGTATTTGTTCAATTTATCCCTTTCAACCTGGATACCGTGAGGCGGGCCCTGAAAGGTCTTGGAATAAGCGGGGGGAATCCGCAAATCCTCCAATCGCAATGCCCGTAAGGCCTTGAATCCGAAAACGTTACCCACGATAGATGTGAACATGTTAGTAACGGAACCCTCTTCGAAGAGATCCAGGGGGTAGGCCACGTAGGCTATATATTGGTCCTTTTCTCCAGCCACGGGTTCGATGTCATAGCATCGCCCCTTGTAACGATCAAGATTAGTAAGCCCGTCGGTCCAGACCGTAGTCCATGTACCGGTGGAGGACTCCGCGGCTACCGCGGCCCCTGCTTCCTCGGCGGGAACGCCGGGTTGCGGGGTCATTCGGAATGCTGCCAATATATCGGTATCCTTGGTTTCGTAGTCGGGGGTGTAGTAAGTTAATCTGTAATCTTTAACGCCAGCCCTGAATCCAACACTTGCTTTGGTTTCCGTTTGCGGTGACGTGGGTTACTCCCCCAGACTAAATCGGTGAATTTCGCCCAGATGGTGGGGTCTGCTCGACGTACCGACCGAATGCTCTAGTATGGTTTGGTCGCGAGCGGTAAACAACTGCTCGCGACCGCGGGAGGCGGCCGTGGGGCTGCTGCGCAATCAATAAAATGATCTCTCGACGTTACGGCGAAAGCACTACCATTGTATATCGTCTCCGGGACGTCTCGCAACCTGGTATGATCCGCACGGCGGTATGATATACACTGGTGGTGTGGGTCACTGGGTTAATGGGTCATTCATTATTATTGTGTTGACAGAAACATTAACCTATTGCCACACCTGGTGGGTCTATCAAGGTGTGGCAACAATCGCCCGTGGACGGAGCATATTGGATGGCGGCGTGTGCCCTCGGCAGCGCCGTGTGACGAAATAATAGAAAATAGATGAATGCCCGCCCGGCTACCACGCCGGGGGGACGAGCGACCCGCAATGGCGGGGGCAGAATTGCAACCAAGGGACACAACGTAGCCGTTGGTATTCTTGCACCTCTGTTGGGTATTCGCCTTATCCTAGGATTGGCATTGACCCAGGACTCGTTAGGTGCTAAACTAGTTGATCGATGAGTAGTGGGGGGGACGATCCAAATAATGTAGGGGGGAAGACCGGCAGGCTGAGAGGGAGCATCGCACCAAGCCGCCGGCCCATCGAGCGGAGTATACAATTGGAACTGGGTCACCGGTTCGCCAGAACACTGTCCCGCCGCGGGTAGGGGGCAACCAACCTCTTCACTGGCGGAATCAACGTTCCTCCCCGCGGGCAAAATGAACGTGAGCGAAGGAACCGATCCAGAAGAAGCTAGAAACGCCCGAGTAAACTCGGACGCCACTTCATCAAACGATAAATGATTTTCCTCGGTACAATCGGCGGAGAATCCAGTACTGCTGGAATCTCATGAAAATAAATAATACCCTTGCTTTGGGTGTCTCGGCCAGTAGGATAGGACGTATAACCCAGACTATCGGTCCAGTCCTGGATGTGTCTCTCAACCCGGGCGATATGCCCAATATTTACAATTCCCCAATAGTCAAAGGCCAAAACCCGGCTGGACAAGAGATTAATATCACTCGCGAGGTACAGCAATTATTGGGTAACGATGAGGTTAGAGCCGTAGCTACGAGCGCAACGGATGGCCTTACTAGGGGTATGGAAGTTATTGATACGGGGGCCCCTCTCAGCGTGCCCGTGGGTGAAGCTACCCTAGGACGAATCTTTAATGTTCTGGGGGAACCCGTTGACGATTTAGGCCCCGTGGATGGTAAAGGCATAAAGTCCCCTATCCATCGAGCCGCTCCGGCCTTTACACAGTTGGATACCAAACTATCCATTTTCGAGACGGGGATAAAGGTAGTAGACCCTTCGGCCCCTTACCGCCGCGGAGGAAAAATAGGATTGTCCGGGGGAGCAGGGGTGGGAAAAACAGTACTAATCACGGAATTGACTAACAATATTGCCAAGGCCCACGGTGGTGTATCCGTCTTTGGCGGGGTGGGGGAGCGCACCCGCGAGGGGAATGATCTTTACATGGAGACGAAGGGGTCTAAGGTCATTGACGAGCAGAACATTTCTAAATCAAAAGTGGCCTTGGTCCATGGTCAGATGAATGAACCTCCAGGAGCCCGTACGAGAGTTGGTTTAACTGCTTCAACCATGGCCGAATACTCCAGGGATTACAACAAGCAAGATGTACCCTCATTCATCGACAATATCTTTAGATTCGTTCAGGCAGGATCCGAGGTTTCCGCTCTACTGGGTAGAATGCCTTCCGCCGTAGGCTACCAGCCCACGCTCGGCACGGAAATGGGTTCTTTGCAAGAAAGAATTACTTCTACGAGGGAGGGATCCATAACCTCCATTCAGGCGGTTTATGTGCCCGCGGACGATCTGACCGACCCGGCTCCCGCTGCAACATTTGCGCATTCAGACGCGACCACTGTGCTTTCCAGGGCCTTAGCAGCCAAGGGCATTTACCCGGCAGTAGACCCCTTGGACTCAACCTCCACCATGCTTCAACCTTGGATTGTGGGCGAACAACATTATGGGACTGCGCAGGGAGTGAAGCAGACTCCGCAACGATACAAAGAGCTCCAAGACATTATAGCTATTCCAGGACCTGACGAATTGTCGGAGGAAGACCGCCCGCTTGTGGCAAGGGCGCGAAAGATAGAACGCTTTTCATCGCAACCTTTCTTTGTGGCGGAGGTTTTTACCGGGTCCCCCGGGAAATATGTTGCTCCCGCGGAAACTATAAAGGGTTTCCAAACGATTCTTTCGGGAGAGTTAGATAGTCTTCCCGAGCAATCTTTCTACCTGGTCGGAAATATCGATGAAGCGACCGCTAAAGCTGCAATAATCTCGCGAACCGAACAGAGAGGAGATACAAAAAAACGACTTTGACCTTGCGTATAATGACCCCTAATCAGGTTGTCCGGGATTCGGAGGTTCAAGAAGTTATTCTAGCTACCATTAGTGGTCGGATTGGCGTACTGACGGATCACGCTCCACCCCTTGCAGCCCTGGATATCGGGGTATTGAAGATACGTGTAAAAAGACGATGGTCCGTCCCGGCATTGATGGGAGGTTTCGCCGTGGTGGATGAGAATGGGGGGGTTACCATACTGGTGGACGAGGCAGATGATGCGAAGGATATTGAGCCCCGGCGGGCTAAGGCAGATTATCTAGCTGCTCGGGATGAATTGGCCCGGGCCCGGGGAAGGAAACAAGAAATCGGGGCTAATTCAGCAATGCGAAGGGCGAAAGCACGATTAGACGCGGTCACCGCTACGACAGTACCCAACTAAAATGGTTAAGGGTCCCCCCCACCCTATACATTATCTTCCAATGAATTATGAACATTTATTTGGGGACTTGGGGGTTGTGGGAGGGGGGGGGCGGAAGAATATGAATGCTCTTATTATGATTGAGGTTTCAATGCCCTGGATGGGGCATCTATATAGTTTCGCCAGACAATAGACCTTTTGGAATAACTTTCGGGGCGAGCCACAGAAGGGTTAAAGCTATATAACGACCGCTGCGCATCAATCATCTGAGTCATCCATTGCGACTGTTGGTCATGGGACGGCATTCCGTTTTAATATGCCTGGGATAACTCCGTCGATCCGGGGATAGACGTAGCGTATGCAGGAACCACCCAAATTTGTGTAATGCTTACTAAAAAAAATATCATCTTCGCATGCGCGGCACGTGCGCGGTCAACAGCTTTTTATATAGATTCCTTATTTATAATATTAATCATCTATATTTATTGCCCGCTACCCTCCGGCGGGAGCGCACCACGACCACGGTAGTAAATTTGTTCCACCGATGTTCGCTCGGGGGAGAGTAAGGTCTGCCGGGAGACTCTGATAAGTATAATAATATCAGTATTATAATATAAATATAATGCTAGTTATAATAATTCAATGCTGATTTATAATGTAATGCTAGTGTAATGAATGGGGAAAGGTTGGTAGTGAAGGATATTTTATCGGGGGGACGGGAATAAAACAAAGGCTCGTCCACGCGCCGGCCCTCGGGCAGAAATGTGGGAAGAAACAGAAAATGGAATCGGGGCAGGATGGTGGGGAGCATACGTAGGTCTAGCATAGATAGGTCTATAGGTATATTCGGGTACGGCCGGGTACGGGTAGGTCCCTAACCATGAGGTGCGGAGGCCTACGATACACGCGTATTATATATATATGTAGTGGCTTAGCTGGGGCATACCTATGTTATTGATTCCCGAATATAATCCCTCCTCGCTATTCCCCCCAGTAGCTGGTATCGTTCCTCTAGCAGCTTACTTGCTCCCAGGCGCCGTGGCCCCCGCTAGCGGAGGCCCCGAAAAGGTTCTCGGTTACGAATCTGGTATGGAACCCACGGGGGACGCTCGAACTCGATTTCAGATTCGTTATTATATGTTTGCTTCAGTCTTTGTAATTCTTGATGTTGAAACAGTTTCTCTCTACCCATGGGCCACAAGCTTCCGCGGACCCGGGATATATGCTTCCATTGAGGCTCTCACTCCCGTCACCATTCTGATAGTCGGTTTGGTCCACGCTTGGCGTAAAGGAGCATTGGAATGGTCTCAACCTATGGATACTCTGTGCGTAACGATGTTGTTGGGAACGACAATTCCTCGGCGGATCCGAGCGTTAACCCAACAGGGGTACCCTTGGCGGCTCGAACCCCCGAGTCAATTGTACTGACTACTCCGAATGATTCTACGAATCGGGCTAGGCCCTCTAGCCCATGGCCACTTCTCCATGGCACTAGTCGTTGTTTCATTGAATATGCTTCGCTCATAGGTTCACGGTTCGATTTCGATCGTTATGGACCAGTACCAAGATCTAGCCCCAGACAAGCCGATCTTACTGTAACGGCCGGCACTTTGACTATGAAAATGGCTCCGTCCCTGGTAAGATTGTACGAGCAAATGCCTGAGCCCAAGTATGTTATTGCTATGGGAGCATGCACCGTTACAGGAGGCATGTCCAGTACTGATTCCCACAGCACCGTTCGTGGAGTGGATAAATTAATTCCCGTAGATATTCATCTGCCGGGCTGCCCGCCGGCACCGGAAGCCATTATGGATGCTATAATCAAGTCGCGCAGTAAGGTGTCCCGGGGTACGTACAATCATGGGGGGAAGCTTCAAAAGGGAAATAGGTTCTTTACGCTGAACCATCGGTTGTCCGAAGTCGTATCTGATATCTATCCCCGTAAGGAAGATGGGCCTAACGATTAGCAACCATGGGTCTCCGCCAACAGGGCCGTTGGGCGACAAAGAATTATTACACGCAGCCCGCGCCGACAGTAGGAGCACCCGTTACAGGGGGAAACATTCCTCATTAATAAATTCATTAATTAAGTATATCCTAATTCAGTAAGTATACCCTCTGCGCCGAAGTAAGAGCACAGGATATTCGGACTAGGATCAGGCGGCGTATGCGCAGCAGCGGCACATCACGTAGAGGTTTTGGAAGTCTAATCTATCAAACTAGAATATGCTAGACATTTCCCCAACCCCGGCGAGTCGAGTGCAGGGGCAAGTGTCGGCCTGGCTTGCCGAGTATAGGTTGGCTCATAGGCCCCTTGGTTTTGACCACCAGGGTATAGAGACCATACAAATAAAACAAGGGGACTGGCCTTCTGTAGCTGTCGCTTCATACGCCTACGGTTCCGATCACCTGCGTGCCCAGCCAGCTCATGACGCGGTACCGGGCGGGCTTTTGGCGAGCGTGTATTATCTTACGGGAGTCCGGGACGCTACGGATCAATACGAGGAACTGTGTATCAAGGTTCATGCTTCGAAGACGTATCCCGTCACTCCATCTGCCTATTGGGTCTGGAAGAGCGCGGATTTCCAGGAACGGGAATCGCATGACATGCCGGGGATTTTTCATGAAAGTCATCCACGTATGAAACGCATATTGCTGCCCGATACCCGGGTCGGTTGGCCCCTGCGCAAAGATTATATCGTGCCGGATTTTTACGAGCCACAGGATTGCCTTTAGTCCAGGCTTCACTGCGTGATGCCGCAATTTACTCTATGCTTAATCACCTACCTACTGCCACCGCAGCTATCTTGGTAGGTAAAGTGACCGGGCCCACGGGAGAAGAGGTGGCGCGTAATGTCAATTCGTTTCTAGTCTACCTGACGGCGGTCGCCTTCAAAAAAAACGTCCACTTCTCATTCGGCCGCGAAGGCGGGGGGTAGGAGGAACATGAGCCTCCTACCCCGCGCCAGCCCAGAGGGGGTTAGACTGGGGGTTATAGTGTCTCCCACGGGGACTTCGACCGGGTGATAATTTTGGTATCCATCGACCCGTTTAACCTAAAAGTATTGCGCTTTGTTACACTTTTGTGTGACTTTACTTCTAGTCCGGTCGCGGGTTGGGGGCTGGTGGATACCATGCCAGGGACCAGACTTGAACTGGTGACACGAGGATTTTCAATCCTCCGCTCTACCAACTGAGCTACCCCGGCCGACGACGCAGGCATAGAGATAGGATTGAATAATGCATTGTAGGTCAACCGAGGCCATCCTCTAGGTCCCCATACCCATGTAGGTACGCTATAAAAAATATATATATATATACGCGTTGCCCCAGGCTCCGTCCGAAAAGGGTAAAAGGGCTTCTCAACACTAATCACGCCGCGCGGGTAGGAGGGTATGGGGTTGCGGCAGGATATCGGGATATTTTTCATAAAACTCAGCCCTATTGCTGGCATCATAAATTGCTGTTTTTTGTTGTTCGTCGCTAGTATATTATAGCACGGTCTGTGGCTCCGCGCAATGGGGGGATGAGGCAACAATTCGTCTTAATTCATACTATCCGCTATCCGCGCCAGCACATGCCGTCGGTCGTCGTACGTCGGCATATCGACCGCTCGCCGACCAAAGGACGTAGTCAAATGCCCGCTACGGGGGTGGTTAGCCCCGTGCCACCTGCGTTGCATGGATATATTTGAAACCAGGTCGTCCGTTAGTTAATAGCGCTTTTTATCTTCTTCTGTCGGTGCGTTGTTGATTCGACGCGCATCATACATGCGGGGGTGGGATAGGAAACGAGACCGCTACCATGCCAGTCGCATATCCCCGTCCCGCTTGTCGGTACGGATAGGCTATTGGCCAGCTCATCTGCGTAGCTTTAGTTAGCACGGCTGAACGGACGCGTCATTTTATTCATGTCGATCTCGCCGCCAGTGCCTCGTTCAAAAAGAATGGGTATGTTATCAAGTCAAGCAATTTGTCCCGTGCGGGAGTTTAGTTAGTAGCTCCTCGTTTCTTCGAACCGACGAGGCCCCGTCAACGCCGCCCGCGTCCATTCATTTCGTGTTTTGCACGCAGCGTTACCGGTCTATCATTGGTTCCCGCTAGGCTTACAACCTTACTAGGGTTGGTCGCCAAACAAATTGATCATTCTGCCGATCACCTCACCCGCTGCGGATCGCGGGGACGCGACCGGCATAAAATACTATTGTGCACCCATATTGGTAGTGGCACGTTATCATTATTCATAAAAGGAAAATAATATTGGAGCGATGAGCGTTGGGGGCCCATGGATAGTAAGATTCCGCCGATCAACCAGGGAATAATGAATTGAGAGTCCCATGAGCAATAGGATGATCCTAGTACGAGAATAGCAGCTCATGGTAAGGGCGGGACCGGTAAATCAACAACGAGTTGTAATATCTCAATCGCTTTGGCGAGACGTGGTAAACGAGTTTTGCAGATCGGATGTGACCCTAAGCATGACAGCACTCCTACTCTTACGGGATCCCTGATACCCACGATTATAGATACTCTGCAATCTAAAGATTATCATCATGAGGATGTTCGGCCCGAAGACGTAATTTATAGGGGCTACGGCGGAGTCGATTGTGTGGAGGCTGGAGGACCGCCCGCGGGAGCTGGCCGTGGTGGATACGTGGTAGGAGAGACTGCGAAACTGCCGAAAGAGCCGAATGCTCCTCATGAGTATGATATAATTTCATTCGACGTCTCGGGTGATGTGGTACGCGGGGGTTTTGCCTCCCCCCTCAACTACGCTGACCACCGCATAATAATAACGGATAACGGATCCGATGCATTATCCGCGACGAATCGTATTGCCGCGTCCGTGAGAGAGAAAGCTCGTACGCACCCACCTCGCCTGGCGGGACTCGTCGGGAACCGCACTATCAAAAGGGACCTTATAGATAATTATGTGGAGGCTTGTCCTATGCCCGTATTGGAAGTGCTACCCCTCGCTGAGCACACTCGGATTCCCAGAGTAAAGGGTAAAACATTACCCGAAACGGTCGAATCCCAGCCTCACCTCAATCACGTTCGTGATTTCCACCCCGGTATAGCAGATCAGCTTTCGTCCCGACCAGAGGGAATCGTACCAAAGGAAGTTCCCGACCGAGAATCATCTAGTTTACCCTCCGATTTCTATTCGGATCCTGTGGGAGATGATATGGGGGGACGGAAGCGGGAGGGGGAAGGTTTGCTGAATTCGGTGACAATGGTTTAAGAAGCATATCTTTCCTCGTCCAGTCCATGAACCAGGAGAATCGCATGTCGATTAAAAGATTTGAAGCCGTAACTTTCGAGTGTGAAACGGGTAACCACCATACTTTCTGCCCCATCAGCCGCGTAGCTCGGTCGTACCAAAAAATTGAGGATAGTCCCTCCCCGGTGGTCGGTACAAAGACATGTGGTTATTTCCCGCAAAATGCCCTAGGGGTCATGGTTTTTGCGGAACCCCGTTATGCCATGGCGGAACTGGGGGAGGGCGATATTTCGGCTCAGCTAAATGATTATGGAGAGTTAAAGAGACTTTGCCCTCGAACAGTGGGAGATAGGGATCCTAGCGTTATCGTCTGGATCGGTACTTGCACCACGGAAATAATAAAGATGGACTTAGAGGGCATGGCACCACGAATGGAGACCGAGGTCGGAGTACCCACTGTGGTAGCAAGGGCAAATGGCTCGGACTATGCCTTTACGCAAGGCGAAGATACTGTGCTCGCCGCCATGGCACACCGTTGCGCAGAATATTCGGTTGGCAGGGAAGAACGCGACCTAGCACGACGTTTTGTAGGACCGGCGGGCGAGCTCCCTGATAGTGGAGGTATGCCCAGAGAAACGAATCCTCCCTTAGTTCTCTCCGGATCATTACCCTCCATGGTGGCCTCCCAGCCCAGTATGGAACTTAAACGCAATTCTGTTCAAGTATCCGGCTGGTTACCCGCCCAGAGGTACACGGATCTTCCGTCTCTGGGTCACGGGGTTTATGTCTGTGGTGTAAACCCGTTTCCCAGTCGTACAGCGACAACTCTTATGCGACGTCGGAAATGTAGACTTATAGGGGCGCCCTTCCCCATAGGCCCCGACGGCACGCGCGCCTGGATCGAAAAGATTTGCCCAGTCTTTGGCATTCGGCCCGTGGGGTTGACGGAAAGGGAGGGTCAGGTATGGGAGGGCTTAAGGGATTACCCTAAATTGGTTCGGGGAAAATCTGTCTTCTTTATGGGGGACAATCTTTTAGAAGTATCTTCAGCACGATTTCCAATAAGATGTGGAACGATCGTTTACGAAATTGGTATTCCATATATGGATAAACGGTATCAAGCTGCTGAACCAGCACTTCTGCAAGAGGTATCGATGGACATGTGCATACCTGTGCCGCGAATCGTTGAGAAACCGGACAATTATGACCAAATACAACGTATGCGTGAGTTACAACCTGATCTAGCCGTTGCCGGAATGGCTAATGCTAATCCGTTGGAGGCGAGGGGTATCGACACCAAGTGGTCAGTTGAATTTACCTTTGCTCAAACACACGGATCTGCCAATGCGAGGGATGTCCCGCAATCAGTGACCCGGTCGTTACGTCGCAGCGACATGGGGGATCCCGGTTGGGCCAATCTGGTGGTTGGTAAGAGCGACGGCCCCGCCGCCGCGTAGCGATTGCCGTTGCTAAGAGGTCCGTTGCGTAGCGGCGCCAGATAATGGTGCGGGCCTTGCCACCAGGCCGGGTATGCCAGGCGAGCCAATCGGAATATGATCAATTAGTGAACGAATGGATTATCCTATCCTAGTGCAACTCGAAAAGTAGCTTGTGGTTCCGCCTCTCGTAGTACTAGTAACTATTGAAAACAAGGAATATATATGACTCATGCGAATATGACTTAATCTCGGACACGGAAGGATTTAACTTATTATACCCCACTCACCTATATTCGGAAAGCAATTCCATTATGCAGAAACGGATTTTACTTCTACGTATTTCACGGGCCCCAATGACCTTGGTAATAAACGTGTCAAGTCCCCTGATCCCGTTCGGGCTGTATTGCGGATTCGCATTAGCATTACCCACGGGCCTTCATAACCTTTTTTTAATGGTAACAGAGGGTTCGCCCATTAATTTTGGGGGGGTAATTAGTGGATCCACTGTAATAGGTTCCCTCGTGGGTCAGATAGTTTTAATACTGTCTGTTTATTATCCGCGCCTCTATGTTGCCTTGATGAAACCGCATGCGATAACTCTCCTTATACTACCATGCATCCTTTTCCACTGGCGCCGACTTTCGCTCCGTCTACGATCGGGCGAAGAAATCCAATTTTCTGCAACGGCGAGCCCCCACATCGCCATGATACGAGCCCGAGGAGCCGCCCATTCGGAAAGTACTATAACTTTTTTGGGGAGTGCACCTGTTGGGGTTCGTCGAAGCATATTATTAGATATTCTTCACCTTTCATTATTCCACTACGCTTTTGTGCTCAGCCCCGCACCCGCGAGGTTGGTTAATATAATTGCCTATCGCTATAGCAATCAGTTTTTATTTATTGTAAGCAGCCTCTGCGGCTGGCTGGGCGGTTCTTTTTCACTCGGGTACCTGGCCGAACAAGTACCGGCTTCTGAGAATAAACGCGAAGGTCACGGGCCGACACGGCAGCCGGGCATTAGGCATCTTATCTGTCGGGTTCCCAGTATACTTGTCATGGCGTTCTGCCTTTTGTACCTTGGCAGGGCGCCCTTACCTCTTCCCTCCCTCCGCGAAACACATCGCAAATTACAGCCGGACGGAAGTATCCAGGAGTTTTCATGGCTCGAAGAGTGGCCCACTGGTATATTTGATTACAGTAGGGGTACCCGACCCTTCCGATACGTGACGGACTGTTACGAATCGGAGGGCCCAGTTAAGAAGGAACTATTCCAGCACTATTTTCACTCGTCGGGCGTGGACGGAAAGCCAAAATTATATTTAGCATACCCACCTAGTCTCTCAATCTTTGGTAACAGTTTGGATGGGTATTTAAATATTATTCTGCCCCTTCACTCGGCCCCAAGAGGGAACCTTTTCGCCGAGAGGGAATTGGCTAGTATCGGTGGACTTAAAGAATATTACCTGAATAACGAATTAACAGACAGACTTGGCTCTCTCGTGAGATGGAACTCCCTCGCGAGGGTCGCTGATAATGAGAATGGACTTTACGCTCGCGGGAGGAGCGCCTTTGCAAAGATTTATGATCCTTATCTAAGTAAGGAATTACGAGGAATAATTTCGGGACTAAGAACCACTTGGATTTCAACCCCCACTGCGGCCCTGGGCCGGGTGCCACCTGATTACCTTTCCGGAGAGCTACCTGATTACTATCCAAGAAACGCATCCACCAGTAGACAGAATACACGCCAACGAGGGGGACCCCCTTTAAATTGGGGAGACGTCACCACAAGGAATTACCATTCGTCCATGGTGGCAGAGTCCTTGCGTATCCAATATGATAGCAACACTAGTATCGAATCTATCTGGGAGCAAATGCCCCAATGCGTATCCAATCTTGCGAGTGATACTGTATTGGGCCCCCTTGGTACCATCCGTTCCATGAGGGTTAGAAACGTTAGTTATGTTGTTAATGATCGAACAGGAATTTCCAGAATACTAAAACGTCCTGTACCGCAGCCGGACTATCGGCGAAATCTCGTAATAGGATCTATGCGTGCGCGAAGGCGTAAGACTTTGGCATGGGAACCGTCACAGTACCGAACGGATTCTACCTTCTCACTAAGAATTTTGGAAAGCTCCGATTCGCTCCAATATCTGCCGGGCATGGCGGAATCGGCGGAATATTTCGCCGCGCGGTGCCCTACAGAAATGGGACGACTCAAGTATTTCGCTTTTTCTGACCACGTAGGAGTTACTGAAGCTAATCGTATTGCTACAGCTAAGGGCTGGGACTTTTCGACCGCCCACTGGGTTAGGGGTCTTTTACTGATTTCCCAGTCGTATTCAAGGAGAAACGTTGTTCTACCTCTACTAATTGCAGCAAAAAATATTTGTTGTCTAGTCGCTCTCCAGACAGCTGAATGGAGGGAGGACTGGGACGAATTAGATAAGGAAATTTATGTGGGATGCAATTACGATGGTGGTGAAATCTCGACGAGGGGGTTGCCGCCGCACTGGCACAGGGAAGGTATTCAGATAAAAATAGTGAATCCCTTCCGTCTTAAGCGGAGGCGTCAGCAAGATATTGTGACTGGGCGGTTGGTCTCAAGGAATGATGGCACCAGGATTGGTCGCCTCGCAGGGTCGACCCAAAACGTTAGTGAAGTACCATACCCGCCGGGCGGAGCGGAGTCGTATGGTTACAGCGACCCCGGAGAAATTGGGTACGGCTTCTTAACAGTGATGGGTTATCAAACGGAGTTGCCCTTCGGTAACAGGAAGCCAGGGCCGAACTACCCCTTTTGGAGGCTACTCTTAATGGACGCTGGCGTTAGATGGAAAGATAACATTAAGGGGATCAAGCAGTTTATTAAAAATAGGTTGCGCGGATATATCCCAGAACTCCGCACGGAACACCGCCGCGAGCCCCTCCTTCATACTGGTACCGGGGAACTCGACTCAACCCATATTGTATCTAGCTATACCGAACCTATCGAAGTAGACCATTTCGAGACCAACAGTTCAACTGATAGCCCTTCACCATCATCAACCAGGGCAGGACGACTATACAATAGCGGTGTAGTTTACCAGAGACCACAGAGTGGTCCGGAACAGGGACTTACAACCGACGATAAGCCTACGTCAACGACAAATAAAGCAATTTGCTGTTTACGCGCTCAACGGATTAAAGTGGAGACCTACCTAAGCAAGGCCATGCCAAGAAGCGCGAACAGAATCATTTTAACTTGTTGCCCATTTTCCACCAGGTGGTTAAACGTACAATTAATTAAATTATTTGCGAGACTAATTACAAAACTTGCAATATATTTACCTAACGCTCGTAGCCACATAGCGTATCTCTTCTTCCAAAAGAAAGATTGTACGGCTACTGGTGAGTTTTCTCCCGCTCAGGCACAGCACCACGTCGGCCTAGTATCTGGAGCATATGCATCCTACGGGGCATGGCAATTGGTTAACATAATGAACAACGACCTAAGCCCGGACTCCCAAGAGTTGGGCCCCATCCCCGGCCACGGTACAATTGATAAAGGAAGGCAATCCCTGGGTCCCATCCCTGGCCACGGTACATTCTATCCAGGCCAAAAACCCCGGGGCACGAAAGGAAGTGATTGGTACAGCAAATCGTCGTCCAGCTCACGGCGATGCGAGACGACCCCGGGAAAACGAATATGGTGGTATAGGATAGCGCCATGGGGGTGGAATACCATGGATGTTTGGCATCCGATGACGCCGGGGTCTTGTTCCCTCGCGGCGGATCCACGCGATAACCCTAAATCTATGGGTATCGAAGAAGAAAATGGCTATGCCTCCACCGTATCCGATCTGGCGGATGCGGCATGGCTTGGAAAGATTGCGAAACGATATGAAAGTAGCCTTCCAGCGCAGAATTACTTAGAGTTAGCGTCGGCGGGTGTCCCGGTGTTCGGCGGGCCGTGGGAAGGGGAGCTCACACCGCCGGATGCCCGCGCCCCGACGGGGGACCGAGATGGATTCGTTTATAGGGACGGAAGCGGAGGGAGAAGAAGCAAAGATCTAACGCACGCATGGGACGCCGCCGCAGATTCCAATCTAAGGTTATGGCTCTATACAAGGGCAATAAAACGGTTCCAGACCCTGGAGATGCCCGTACTTAAGGCAATGCTGCGTACCCTAGAAAGTATGACACCTGATATTATGCCTTCGCTGGGTGGACGGGCTCCCGCGGGTTGCCAGGGAAGCCTGTACCATTGGTCGGAGAGGGAGTTATGGGAAGATCGTATTAATCGGTGGGACCTAAACGAACAGGTTGCCACCGTAATGATAAAAATACGTGATGCTGCAAATGCTCTGCGTGCGTCGTCCACCGTGCTATCAGGCTCCGTGTACACTCAGGGGTTAACTAGCCACCAAATGGAGCCGCTATATGAGGATGCGTCGAAAAGTATAGCCCTACTCCTCCACTACTCCCAACCCAATAATACTAACGGGATACTGGAGAAATCGGAACACCATTTAGTTGAGGGCGCAGCCGATTGGCTCATGACGCGCAAAATGCTCTCTGTGCTACTAAGCTTACGGACTCGGTTCAAGGTTATACTTCGCCTAATCCCCAACGCCGGATCAGTACTACGCTGCCTTGCAACACCAGGTATCGCGGAGGAATTGATTTACTATTCGTCTTACATAAGCGATTTCTTGCTACCAAGGCGTCGTGCGGAACTTAGAATTTTGGAATCTATGATGACGCTACGGGGACCCGCCGACGATGATGAATGGGGTACCGATGCGATTGGCGGAGGTAGGGATATTGCCCGAGCGGGAAGTGATGAACCGTGTAGGGAAGATACCTTTCCGTGGGAAGATACCTTTATAATTACACGTAATACACAATTAGACACCGGGAGTGGGACCCGAACGATAAGAAGCATACTCTGGCCTGGCTGTCGGCTGGAGGATCTGAGTTGCATGAATAGGTTCCAAATAGATACGAATGATGGAAGCCGATTTGCCACGCTTAGGGTTTGCCCGTATCCTTTAGCAGGAATTTTTATGGGAAGTAACTGGGGGTTATGGATGTTACGCGCGTTCCGTCGGTTATCAGCCATTAGGGAATGACGCGGGAACCGCCTTTGGGACCGGGCTCCCGAGCTCCCCCAAAGCGTGTATTTTTTTTGCTAATGCCGTTTCGCTTTTGTGCGAACGAGCAGAAGAAACACAACATTAAATACGACGAACACACGAAACAAAGTATTCCGTCCCGTCGGGGGGGCCTATGGTGTATATGGGTCTATTATGCTACGGGCAAAAGGGTAGGCGCTGCTGAGTCCAGCCAAAATGATCCTTTTATTTACGTACAAGAAGAAAGGTGAGTTCGTGGGAAGAGCAGGGGATTATGCCTACCCGTCGTCCCCACGAGCGAACACTCTTGCGATGTTCCGTTTCAGTCCCGCACCGTTGCACTCCTTCGTCCAAGCGCGGGGAGCTGCCCACGGGCCTTTTTTCGGAGGTATCCCTTAATTATTTCCGCGGAGGGAGAAGGTAGTCCCGAGGCTTTTCGTTTCGTCACCAATCAAATGAACAATTCTGCAAGCTCCCCCTTACCTTTACCACGAAAACGCGTCTTACGCTGTCGTGAGGTGTCCCGCCAGTGAGAGACGGGAAGGGGTAGGGAAGGCTCCGTTATACTATCGTCCCGGTCACCCAGGGGCATGGGCGATCAGCTCCATGCCGACCCGGCGGGAGCCAGCGGCATATTCCAGTCATTGCACGAATCTCCTCGACTTGCTCGGCAATCAATTCATCATGGCACAATTATATATATATAGGGTACGTAAGTTTGCGGTTTTACGTACGGTTACTCGGTTCTAGTTTCCGCCATTATCATTATGCGGCGGCGATCGCGCGGGTACAGGCGCTTAAAATATTTGAATCTCTATTCACCCCCCGAAATTGATTTAGGGGGGAACGGCATAAACCATGTCCAACGTAAGAAGTGGGAGTAGCGATATGGTAGTCAGCATGGGGCCCCACCACCCGTCTATGCATGGTGTGCTCCGACCCATTGTAACCCCTGACGGCGAAGATGTTATCGCTTGCGAACCCATATTGGGGTATCTGCACAGGGGTATGGAGAAAATAGCGGAGAATCGTACGATCGTGCAATACCTACCTTATGTCACAAGACGGGACTATTTAGCCACCATGTTTGCGGAAGCAATAACTGTCAACGCGCCAGAAAGATTGATTGACATTCAAGTACCAAGGAGAGCCAGTTATATAAGAATGATCATGCTAGAGTTGAGCCGCATAGCTCCTCATTTATTATGGCCCGGGCCTTTCATGGCCGATATAGGCGCGCAAACTCCATTTTTTTTTATTCCCAGGGAGAGAGAGATGGTGCATGACTTATCTGAGGCTGCCAGCGGTACGCGAATGATGCATAATCACTTCCGTGTTGGAGGTGTCGCCTCAGATTTGCCCTACGGCTGGGCAGACAAATGTTTAGACTTCTGCGACTACTCCCTGTCCAGGGTGGAGGAATATGACAGACCTATAACACGCAATCCCATTTTTTCGGGACGGGTCGAGGGCGTGGGTGTTGTAAACCGGGAGGAGGCGATAAATTGGGGTTTGTCCGGGCCCATGCTACGGGCATCAGGTGCTCGATGGGATCTTCGGAAGGTCGATCACTACGAGTGTCACGACGAGCCGGACCGGCGGGTGGTATGGCAGGGGGAGGGAGATGCATTAGCCCGTTATTCGGTACGGGTAGGAGAGATGGCGGAATCCGTGGGAGTAATTCGGCAAGCCTCGAGATCCATTCCAGGGGGACCATACGAGAATTTGGAAGCCCGGCGGCTCAATCGGATTTACGCGGAAGTCTGGAACAGTTTTGACTATCGGTTTATAAGTAAAAAACCCTCCCCTACCCTTAAGCTACCCGAGCAAGAACATTATGTCAGAGTGGAGGCCCCCAAAGGGGAACTGGGAATCTATTTGATGGGGAATGACAGTATTTTCCCGTGGCGATGGAAGATCCGACCGCCTGGTCTCGTGAATCTGCAAGTTCTTCCTCAACTAGTGGAGAGAGTTAGATTGGCGGATATAATGGCAATTATAGGTAGTATAGATATCATTATGGGCGAGGTCGATCGTTGAAACGGTAATTGATGCATACATGGGGGCGCGAGCACTCAGCGGTGCCCAGGGATCAGCATCGGGATATGGTACACCATCCCTCGCGCGGATCAGCTTCTCCACATTAACCCTAGTATCGGCGGTGACAACGGGAGTTCTTGTTATCGCACGGCTCGAGAGGAAGGTATCCGCTGGGATACAACAGCGCATTGGACCCGAACATGCGGGTCCCCCGGGAATAATTCAGGCCTTGGCGGACGGGGCGAAGCCATTGCTGAAGGAAGATCTTATCCCATCTAAGGGGGACTCGTTCTTATTTAGTGTCGGGCCGACCATGGTTATAACGCCCGCCCTTGTAGGCTTCCCCGTTATACCTTTCGGTCATAGCTTAGTACTGGTCGATCTCGGTGTAGGTGTTCTTTTCTGGATCGCTGTATCGAGTATAGCCCCCCCGGGGCCTCCGATGACGGGATATGGGTCGAATAATAAGTATTCCCCCCCAGGTGGTCTTCGCGCCGCAGCGCAAGCCATTGGTTACGAAATACCCTTAGCTTTACGTGCGTCATCCATCTCTCTACGTGCGGCTCGTTGGGACACCGGTGCCCCCCCGGGCGGGGTACATGAATAATTGACCGGCAAGGGCACTTTTCTGTCTCAAACTGGGGAACTGTATGGTCACGTGGGTGCGACCAAACAGCTTATTTGCCCGCAGTCGCGAGGTCTATCCCCATCCTCCACGTACAGGAGTAGCATGCAAAGCACCCTTTTGTTTTCATTAATGCCTACTAGTGGCCCCGCGTAAACCTTATTTTCTGTGGGGTAGCCGGGCACGACGGGCCCGTGGGGTTAGGAGAAGCGGCTTGACCGAGGGGTAGCAAAAAAGGTTACTTTAATCCCTGCCTAGCGGAACCAGGCGGAGGTAGATGGGCAGGGGCACTAAGATGCGCAGGAGGTTAGGCAGATCACGGGTTTATTCTTTGGATCCGTGGTTAGTGGGACAAGGGCTCGGCATTGGTAGGGATGACCGAGGAGTGCTTATCGAGACACCCAATCTGGAGTATATCCCCGTCTACGAGCAAAAAATGACCGTAGGGAACGAAGTAATCCTTCGCGCAGCTATGTGGCCCAAGCAAATGGTAATCATTAAGAACTTCCTCCTCTGGAACCGAGTGTTCCAGAGCCATTAATTGTTCTACTCCGATAGTTCTCTGCACATTGGTACCGATCAGGGATGGCATTTTTTATCAATTTAAATTGACGGATATTAACAATAGATACGTATGGGCTAAAAACAGTTGAACCGGTACTAGTTACGTTAGGATGGTTAGTTGCGCCATATAATGTAATGCCGGGTGCGCAGAGGCCGAGGCTTTGGAAAACAAAGGCATACCGCGAGGGTAAAGATAGATTCAGAGGTCTTTATGAATCTCTGGCGGACAGAATCTCGTTGGGGTGGCCGAGGATCTGTAATGCGAATCGCCCATGCGTAGAAGGGTTACTTTTTTTCTCGGAGGCCTTCGAGGAGCCGCATGAAGTGAAAGTTTCACGTGCGGTTCTGAAGTAGGGGCGTTAGCACCAAGGCGCTGTTAGCAACGACTACGATTATCTGGCAGCTTAAGTACTGTTGATATAGTTGAAGCGCAGTCTAGACACGGTTTCTGGGGATGGAATTTGTGGCGCCAACCCGTGGGTCTATTGGCTTTCTTAACATCCTATTCGGCGGAATGCGAGAGATTGCCTTTCGATTCACCCGAGGCTGAAGAGGAGTTAGTGGCGGGTTATCAAACTGAGTATTCAGGTATCAAATCTGGTTTGTACTACGTTGCTTCTCACCCGAATCTATCAGCTCCTTCCTCGTCAGTAACAGTTCCTTACTCGGGCGGGTGGGATCTATCAGCTGTCCCATTTATTCCCGCTCCGGTTGACTTTCATATGCCTGTAACTAGTGAAGTTATTGGTTCGGCAATCGGAATTGTGGTTGTATTAATTAAAGCCTATTCCTTCTCGTTCATCACCATAACAGCGCGGCGGACCTTGCCTAGGGTTAGGATGGATCAACTGCTGGATCTCGGTCGGAAATCTTTATTGCCCGTCACTCTGGGTAATTTCCCGTTAACAGCTTCCCTCCAACTATTCGGTATAGGCACACCATAAATAACTTTTCTTTTCCGAAAGCGAACCGAACAATGTAGAGGCATACATTGTAGTTGGTAGAAAAGCTCTATTACGCAGTTCCGTCCGGCGACTTCCAAAAGGAACTACGTATCGGCTAACAAAATTATTTGTTCAGGGATACCTACCCTATGCTATTCCCCATCATGATGAATGGACTCCGTAGTCACAGCCTTAGGGCCATTCAAGCCGCGAGATATGCGGGGCGCGGTTTTACGGTGACACTCGACCATATGGGACGGTTGCCTATGACCGTCCAGTATCCCTATGATAAATTGATCCCGTCGGAGCGATTCCGCGGTCGTATTCATTTCGAATTCGATAAACGTATTGCTTGCGAGGTATGTGTCCGTGCATGTCCAATTAATCTACCCGTAGTTGACCGGAAATTGGGGCAGGGCATCCGGAGGAAACGGCTGAGGAGCTATAGTATCGATTTCGGAGTCTGCATCTACTGTGGGAATTGTGCCGAGTATCGTCCCACAAATTGTTTGTCAATGACCGGGGAGTACGAGCTCCCCACCTATGATCGTCACGAATTGAATTATAATCAAATTGCTTTGGGGCGTCTGCCCGTAGCAGTACTCGCTGGGGATCATGCGCCCCAAGCACGCTTTGGTTACTTGACCTAGCTAGAAGCTTTGGCACGAGCTCTTTTGTGGTTCGCAGCAGGTGAAGGGGTGATCCGCATATGCCTCCCAACTACATATGCAATCCTGCCGATGACAAAAAAATGTCGTTGTTCCCAGGCGATTTGACCCAGTCCTATCATCCCGAGAGCACTTCTAGGGAGTTATAGCATGGAACGCTCTTGCCTGGGTCGGTGAACGTCTTTTATCCCGCCGCTGCGGGGGGGGGGAGGAGCCCAAGCCACCGTGAGCATACTCCACTTACCTGAATCTATATACGACGTTGCTTCCGTATCTCCGGAGTCGGGTCTTGTATTAGGGAGCCTAGGGGTGGTGTTTTTTGCAAATATAGTGCATTCCGCCCTTCCGCCGGGACCCGTTTTCGTTCGCATATCCCTGCTTCACCTTCCCCTGAACGCGGATCCCGTGGCTGTAGTACAGATACTTATTTACGCGGGAGCTGCGAATGCTCTAATTTCATTTGCGGTTACGCTGGTGGCCAGTAAGCACCGATCCCCTTACCCCCCCCAATCCCGGTCTGTAGTAGACGCAATGACTTTGGCACTTTGCGCTGCGAGCGGTCTCCTTCCGATGACCGGTATTTTTAATACATCCTGCTGGTACGAAATTTCACTCCCCGTAGCACCGGGGAATTTCGATGAGAATTCCTCATCAATAGATGGCGTTCAACGCATAGGACTTTATCTACTAACTGATTTTCTCCTCCCGTTCGAACTTCTCTCCGTAGTTCCTCCGGTTGCTCCGGTTGGAGCTATAGCTGTGGCTCGTAGAGACTAGACGATAGGATTAGTTAATTAAAGCTTCTGATCGTCGAGCGAACATCGCCCGTCGTTGGGCCGGTCACAATTCTTCCCTTCCCTCCCTCCTCCCTCTTCCCCTCTCCTCCCTTCCTTCTCCCTCTTCCCCTCCCCCCCCCGCTTGGGGTATTCACTCAACAAAATCTCAATTTTATCTGAAGGAGTTTATTTATCACGATCGAGCGCGCACTCGTTCTGGGTGCTTTTCCGTTCCGCACTGGTATATATGGGTTAATCACGAGTAGGGACATCGTTAGAGCGCTCATGCGTCTTGAGCTAATACTGAATGCGGTCAATGTGAATTCTGTTACGTCCAGTAATTATTCGGGTGCTCAGCAACGGATTAAAGGGGAAATCTTCGCAATATTCGTGATTGCTCCCGCGTCCGCGGAAGCGGCTATTGGCTTAGCCATAGTGCTTGCCATGTACCGCAATGCAAGATCGACCCGTACCGATAAGTTCAATTCGTTACGGTGGCGACACAAATGTATGCGCGTGGGCGCCTGGTAGACCCGACCCCTTGCGCCACACGCGCTTGCCCAAAAAACGATCAGCTTGTAGGTCCAAGGCGCCGCACTAACGTGATCTATCTAACTAATTTGGCGATGCCGCCCATGTGTCGAGTGAACCTTTAATTTACTTACTTAACCCGAGGCGACTAGGATCGTTAGTTATTCGATATCCCCCGGCACCAGGTCCCTATTCCTACGAGCGGATACCCTAGCCGCAGGTACGGGGGGTTCCCTTTGTATCCTCCGCGTGTCCCGCCCTTCGGGATTTGCGTTATATGTTTCACCCGACATGAGCAGGAGGAAGTAGCACTCTACTCTATACTGCACAAGCGAGTCCACGGCCCACAGCTTCAAAAAGAATACCCTTGGTGGGAGGATCTAATGGCACACTCGGTTAAGATTTATGATACATGTATCGGTTGTACCCAATGTGTGAGAGCTTGTCCCACGGATGTGTTGGAGATGGTACCGTGGGATGGGTGTAAGGCTAACCAAATAGCTTCTGCCCCCAGAACGGAAGATTGTGTTGGTTGCAAGAGGTGCGAATCCGCCTGCCCGACAGATTTTCTGAGTGTGCGCGTCTACTTGGGATCCGAAACAACTCGAAGCATGGGTGTCGCTTATTAATCATAAATAATCATTAATGAATGCGCTTTTATCATATCGGGGAATGAGAACGATAGTATGCCCGCGGTCATGCTTTATTAGGGTTTGAACCCATTACCTAATGAGAATCCAGACCCATTTGGTCGGGGACCCTGCGGACCCGCCGGTCCCCACGCTGAGTCCTCCCACCCCTATCCCTATTATGAGCAACTTTCCCTGGTCAACAGTCATTGTCCTCTCCCCTACACTCGCGGGCCTACCAGTACCGCTACGTCCTCCCCCCTCGGGCGGGAGCAAGACTGTTCGTTGGTATACTTTGGGGGTATGTCTGCCGGAGTTTCTATCAATAACCGGTGTATCCTGCTATTGTTCCGGCTCCAATAACCCATTTATCCAATTGAAAGAAAACTATGACTGGATAAATATACCATCTGGTTCCCATTGGAGATTGGGGGTTGATGGACTGTCCATGGGGCTTATTCTGCTGGCAGGATTTGTTACCACGCCAGCTACTCTAGCAGCGTGGCCCATTACTCGAGGTCCGCGATTATTTTATCTTCTGATGCCCGCGATGTATAGTGGTCAGGTAGGCTTATTTGCTTCTCGAGACATTTCACTTTTTTTCCTCGCATGGGAGTTGGAATTGATTCCCGTTTACCTGCCGCTGGCTCCACGGGGTGGTAAAAGGCGACTATATGCAGCTACGAAATTTCTTCTGTACACCGCGGGCGGTCCTATTTCTCCTCCGGCGGGAGCTATAACCCCCGGCCTCTACGCCCCATCCCCGGCACTAAATTTTGTGGGGGTCCCATCCATCGAGCCCACCCACCCAATGGCACCGGAAGTAGCCTCATACCTAAGTTTCCCAATAGCTTACGCCGTAAAACTACCAATCCTTCCTCTGCACACCCGGCTGCCGGACACCCATGGGGAAGCACATTACAGTACGTGTATGCTCCTGGCCGGAGTGTCATTGAAGATGGGAGGCCATGGACTTATTAGGATAAATGTGGAATTACTGCCCCGTGCTCACCCTCCATCTGCTCCTCGGCTGGCCGTTATAGGAGCGATTCAGATTGTCTATGCGGCTCTGGTACCCCTCAACAAACGTAGCTCAAAGGTAAGAATTGCTTATTCATCGGTATCCCATATGGGTTTCGTACCCATAGGAATAGGTTCCGTCACGGAGATAGGACTCCGTGGGGCCATTTTACAGATGATTTCCCACGGATCGATCGGTGCCGCACCCTTCTTCTTGGCGGGAACTAGTTGTGATCGAACGCGTACCCACCTCATTGGTCGTATGGGCGGGATAGCCATTCCTATGCCTAGAATGTCCACAATGTTCAGTAGCTTCTCTTTCGCGTCCATCGCGCTGCCAGGAATGGGTGGTTTTGTAGCAGAATCAACGGTTTATCCTGGGGTAGTCGGTAGTAGAAACTATTCTTACGTCTTGAAAATGATTGTCATTGTGGTCGGGTCCATAGGAACAATATTAACTCCTATACACTCACCCTCCATGCTACGACAAATGTTCTACGGGTACAAGGTACGTGCCATTCCTTCGGCGCCCCGCACCTTGGTGGATTCCGGACCACGAGAGATCTTTATACCGCTATGCCTCCTACTTCCCATGATCAGCATGGGTCTTTACCCCAATTTAGTCCTATCTATGTGCCAGAATAGTATTGAACTTATACTGGGGCGGCCTGCCCGGGGAGAATTCCTGGGCTAGGCAATCGGGCGGGAGCCATGGATGACTGGAGGAGGCGATGGGACGGTTATACCTTATTCCGATTCTCAGAGGGGGTCTTCTGATTAAGTAATGGTAAGGGCTTTTTGATTTCATGGTATTGGTGTGCCGTTATCACATCATAATATTTATCATCCTACAAGCCGACCCAATCTGATCCATACCTAGGGCAGCGTTAGGCGCCCAGGCCAGTGGAGTGATATGCGTTGTATAAACCACCCATGGCTATGTGGACCTTCGCCCAGTGAGTTGACTCCCAGATGGCGAATCCGGGTTGCGAGGAACCCCGGGGAAGCTACAATTGCTGATTCTTCTCCTTGCCAACCTGCGCCGGTAGCTCCGGTGTGTGGATGGATCGCGAATGTGGGCCAGGTGATCGGAGCCCGAGTCTCTTTGGGGTCCCGATTCCAGTGATATCCCCACGCCTCATTAGCCCATACCGCCCCGGGAAGAATACCTAGGGTCGGGGGAAGGAAACCCAGACTAATGATTCGATAACTCCGACCGTCTAATCGTTGTGGCAATAGGCTCCCGCGATGACCCATGCGCGGGGAAATCAGTATGTCATCCATTGAAAAGCCCTTGCCACTATTTCCCCAAGGGCTTTTTACTGTGAAATATCGCACGGGGACGGAGGAGTAGTTATCGGTAATAGTATCTGCGCGTCCCGCGCCAACGGCTATAAGAGTGATAGCTAGCAAGGAGCCGCACGGGAGAGTCGCGTGGCTAGGCATCATCGTACTCGCATGCATGATCGGCCATTGGGACTGCGGGGCAGGCACTAACACGGTGTTGGGTCGTGGCACGTCTCCAATGGTGCTTATATTAGCAAAACCATAAGTCGACATTGCGCCTGGCGCAATTATTGTGCCCAACCAATTATTGTGACCGCGAATAAAGGTAAGATGAGTCGAACGGAGACTCCATGAGGGAAGCGTGGATGACTCATATGGATCGCCCAGGGGTGGGTGCCCTGTGAAAGGCCGGCGGTTCAATAGGGATCCCGTGACACGAACGAGAGCTATGACCACGCCCTTACGACCCGAACCGTACAGTTCCTCCCTTCCACCCCCATGGCGCATTAAACCGCTCCGATACGGAAGAGTTGCAACGGAAGGGGATAAAAGAGATATATGGGCTGACATCCGTTCCGGGATCACATGTATCGTTAGAATAATCATATTTTGCATCACTCCCCCGGAATTAAACGAAACAGCTACGTGAACCTTATATTATACAACGGACCTATTGTGATTAGTATACATAGGAGTTCATACCTAACCTCGTGGTACATGTATGTCCGGTGCACAACGGGTCTACTCCTGCCTGAGAGGTAGTTCAGTTGGACAGCAGATAACGCTCCTCGGACTCGAACCGAGAGTCCTTCGGCACCGCTTGTTTCCCAAGAGCCGCGCATCTATCGATCTAACCATAGCATTTTTCCTGGGGATATTGGCATAATAGCGTACCCCCAATCTCTAATTTATCGTAATATGTCATTGCAATCAGTTTATAATAGCCATATGCTTAGGGGCGGCCCCGGGCGGGGTTGGTGCGGTGATGGGGAGGCACGTGGTGATGGGACGAAAGCGGCAATAAAGGGCAATGAGGATTAAATAAAACCAGTTTAGTCAGAGCATCATCTTTGGTTTTAGCAACCGCTTCGACACCATCGGGCTCCGCAGTAGGTTGCTTCGTAGCCCCACGCGGAATACAATCCTATAACCCCCTCCCCGACCCGCTCCCATTCTGATCGATAGGTTCCGTTACGGGGGCGAGGGGACAATTTAATCCCCGAAGAATATACCACGGAATTTATATACCAATATGCTTGGATGGTGCCCTTATTTCCGCCGGCGCCCGTTCTAATGGGATTGGGATTACTAATCCGCCCTGCAGCGACCAGGATTTCTCGCCGCACGTATGCCAGTATTTGCGCTTTCCTGCTCAGCCTAGCTATGTTCCTTCCCTCACGTATCGCCTGGCGACAAATCGCGGGCGATCCGATCTACCGGTATCTATGGGCTCGGGCTTACAACGAGAACGTCGCGCTAGAGGTGGGTTATTCAACTGATCCGCTTACCTCGATAATGCTGGTATTGGTCACTACCATGGGAGTTATGGTAATGATTCACAGCGGTAGTTACATGTGTCATGACCAAGGGTACCTTAGGTTCTCCGCCCATCTCAGTCCCTCCAACGCTCCTATGCTAGGGCTGGTTATTAGTCCTAATCTGATACAGATCCACATGTTTCGGGAACTAGTAGGAATGTGCTCTTACCCATTAATAGGTTCCCGGTCCACTCGAGCGGGCGCGGCTAATGCTTGTCAAAAGGCGTTCATTACAAATCGTGTGGGGGATCTCGGATTGTTACCAGGAGTACTCGGTCCCTGCTGGACAACAGGCAGTTCCGAATATGGGGAGTCATCTACACGATGCAATGATTTGATAACTGATCGCGGAGTCTGTTTATTCCCTGCCATCCCTTGCGCTGCCCCAATGTCCATGGGCCCCGCAGCCAAATCTGCACAAATTCCTCTCCATATATGGTTACCCGACGCTATGGAAGGCCCAACCCCAATTTCAGCCCTTATCCACGCCGCCACTATGGTCGTGGCTGGGATCTTCCTCGTGGCTCGAATGTTCCCGTCTTTTGAAGCTCCGCCTCCAACGATGAGCCTTAT